TGATTTCTCCTTAGAATAAAAGGCAATATATAATAGATAGTTAACTAATTTTAGTTAAAAACTAGTTCTGTCGGTTGATCGTTTGTACTATAGATATATAGTAAATAGCAACCTTAATTAATGATTATAATCTGGGTTTCATAAACTTTAATAATTATTATTTATTAATAATTTTATAACTTATTAGAATGATAATTATTTAATTAAACTATATAATTAAGGATATTAAAAATTTCTTTTACAAGAATCCCTATAATATATAATAATTAACCTATATTAAATTATTTACATACATATCTTATATTTTCGTTGCTATGATTAACCAATCAAATAAAGTTTTAAATACCAATATTACGAAGTTGGTAAATAAAACTTATCAATATGGATTTTCAACAAATATTGAAAAAGATATTATTAAGAAAGGACTAAATGAACAAACTGTTGCTTTAATTTCAAAGAAAAAACAAGAACCAGAGTTTTTGTTAGAATTTCGATTAAAAGCTTATAAACGATGGAAACAAATGTCGGAACCTGATTGGGCATATTTAAAATTTCCACAAATAAATTATCAAGAAATCGTTTATTATTCTGCGCCTAAGTCTAAAAAAAAACTACAAGACTTAAATGAAGTTGATCCTGAGTTACTTCAAACATTTGAAAAATTAGGAATCTCCTTAAATGAACAAAAACGATTAGCAAATGTTGCTGTAGATATCGTATTTGATAGTGTTTCTGTAGGGACTACATTCCAAGATGAATTAAGTCAATATGGAATTATTTTTTCATCAATTTCAGAAGCGATTCACCATTCTCCAGAATTAATTCAAAAATATTTGGGTTCTATTGTTCCAATTGGTGATAATTATTTTTCCGCTTTAAATTCAGCTGTTTTTACCGATGGTTCATTTTGTTATATTCCAGAAGATACAATTTGTCCATTAGATATTTCAACATACTTCCGAATTAATGATGAGAATTCGGGTCAATTTGAAAGAACATTGTTAATTGCTGAAAAAAATAGTCAAGTGAATTACTTAGAAGGATGTACAGCTCCTCAGTATGATACAAATCAGCTTCATGCAGCTGTTGTTGAATTAATTGCGTTAGAAAATGCGAGTATTAAATATTCAACTGTTCAAAATTGGTATTCAGGAAATGAATATGGAAAAGGAGGAATTTATAATTTTGTGACAAAGCGTGGCTTATGTGCAGGAACAAATTCTAAAATTTCATGGACCCAAGTTGAAACTGGTTCAGCGATTACATGGAAATATCCGAGTTGTGTGCTAATGGGTGATAATTCACAAGGCGAGTTTTATTCTGTTGCATTAACAAATAATTATCAACAAGCCGATACAGGAACAAAAATGATTCATATTGGTAAAAATTCACGAAGTCGAATTATCTCAAAAGGTATTTCTGCCGGGAAATCGAAAAATAGCTATCGTGGATTCGTAAACGTGATGAATAAAGCACATGGTGCTCGAAATTATTCACAATGTGATTCGTTATTAATTGGCAATTTATCAAATGCAAATACTTTCCCATTTATTTCTGTGAATAACTCAACAACAAAAATTGAACACGAGGCTTCGACTTCAAAAATTGGGGAAGAACAAATTTTCTATTTTTTACAACGTGGTATTGAATTAGAAAAGGCTGTAGAATTAATGATTAGTGGGTTCTGTCGTGAAATTTTTACTGAACTACCACTTGAATTTGCTGCAGAAGCAGATAACTTATTAACTTTAAAATTAGAAGGAAGTGTTGGCTAATGAATTCAAATGTAACTCTTTTAGAAGTCAAAAATTTACATGTCTCGATTGATGATAACGAAATTTTGAAAAATTTTAATCTAAAAATAAATCAAGGTGAAATTCATGCAATTATGGGACCAAATGGATCCGGTAAAAGTACTTTCTCAAAGGTTTTAGCCGGACATCCAGCTTATTCTGTATGTGATGGAGAAATTCTCTTTAAAGGATTAAGTATTTTAGATCTTGAACCAGAAGAACGATCACATTTAGGAATATTCTTAGCTTTTCAATATCCAATTGAAATTCCTGGTGTAAGTAATGAAGATTTTCTTCGTCTAGCCTATAATTCTAAACAAAAATTCTATAATAAACCTGAAGTAGATCCTATTGAATTCTTTGGTTTGATAAATGAAAAATTGAAACTTGTGAACATGTCGCCTGTTTTTTTAAGTCGAAATGTAAATGAAGGCTTTTCTGGTGGTGAAAAAAAGCGAAATGAGATTTTACAAATGATTTTATTAGATTCAGAATTGGCTATCTTAGATGAAACAGATTCAGGATTAGATATTGACGCACTAAAAACTATTTCAATTGGAATTAATAATTTTATGAATCCATCTAAGGGTATTCTGTTAATTACTCATTATCAACGTTTATTAGATTATATAAATCCAACTTATGTTCATGTGATGCAAAATGGTCAAATTACTAAAACTGGTTCTGCTGATTTAGCGACCGAACTAGAAGATAAAGGTTATGGGTGGTTAACTAAATAAAAGCTTTTTTATAAATTTACCCCTAAATTATTACAAATTACTTTATAATTTATATTGTTCCTATATATTTTTTAATATTGGGTAATTTACTAAGTTAGTTAAATTTTTTATACCCAGAAATGTTTGATTCAAATATGTTTACACTATTAGCGGAAGCAGAAGTTGGAAAACATTTTTACTGGAATCTTGCAGGATTTTTAGTTCACGGACAAGTTCTTGTCGTGATCTGGTTTGTATTCTTATTATTATTAATATTTGCATTCCTAGGTAGTTCAAATGCTGAACGTATTCCACATGGTTTCCAAAACTTTATGGAAAGTGCAGTTGAATTTGTAACTGACATTGCTAAAGATCAATTAGGTGAGAGTTTTTACAAAGAATGGATTCCGTTTATCGGAACGTTATTCTTCTTTATTTTTGGATGTAACTGGGCGGGAGCTATTATTCCTTGGAAATTAATTGAATTACCAGAAGGAGAGTTTGCTGCTCCTACGAATGATATTAATACAACCGTTGCATTAGCATTATTAACTTCACTTGCCTACTTCTATGCAGGTTTAAGTAAAAAAGGACTTGGATATTTCAAACGTTATGTTGAACCAATTCCACTTCTTTTACCAATTAATATTCTAGAAGATTTTACAAAGCCGTTATCATTAAGTTTCCGATTATTCGGGAATGTTTTAGCTGATGAATTAACAATTACTGTATTAACTTCATTAGTTCCATTGGTAATTCCTTTACCAATCATGTTATTAGGGATTTTTGCTGGTTCAGTACAAGCTTTAATTTTCTCAACATTAGCTGCTGCATATATTGCAGAAGCTCTTGAATAAATTTTGACTGACCAAGATTAGATTTTTTAAAATATATATATATAACTAAAATTTTATTATGGATTCTATTATTTCTGCTGCTTCTGTTATTGCTGCTGGTTTAGCTATTGGTTTAGCTGCGATCGGACCTGGTATTGGTCAAGGTAACGCTGCTGGTCAAGCTGTTGAAGGTATTGCTCGTCAACCAGAAGCAGAAAACAAAATTCGTGGTACATTATTATTAAGTTTAGCCTTCATGGAAGCCTTAACTATTTACGGTCTAGTTGTAGCTTTAGCATTATTATTTGCTAACCCATTCAACGGTTAATTCCGAGACGTAAAAAATTCTCACACACAAATAAAAACCTAATTAACAGGTTTTTATTCACAAAACTTTAATTCTATAATATATAGATTTTATATGATTAATTTTTCAATTTTAATCTCAAGTTCAGAAGTTAGTGGACCTGGTGGGTTATTTGATATAAACGCAACATTACCATTAGTAGCAATTCAATTTTTATTACTTATGGTAGTTTTAAATGTAATTTTATATAACCCACTGTTAACAGTGATTGAAGAGCGAAAAGAATACATTTTAACAAATCTTAGCGAAGCTTCAAACATATTAGCAGAGGCTAATAAACTAACAACACAATACGAACAAGAGTTAGAAGACGTCCGTAAACAAGCTCAATTAGAAATTGCAAAATCACAAAAAATTCATAAAGAAATTTTAGAAGTAGAAGTAAATATTTCTCAAAAATATATTGATAATTTATTAGATACTATTACTAAAGATCTTCTTGCTAAAAAAGAAATTGCGCTTAATAATTTAGATGAGATAGTTCAGTCATTAGCAACAGATATTGAAACTAGATTAGCAATTTAAATTTTTTGTGGACTGTAATTTTCTTTCTATAAGTGAACAAACAGTTTAGATAAAAAATCGAAACCATGGAAAATTTTGATCAGATTTTTACATTACTTGCCAGTGAAGGCATTAGTTTAAATACCGATATTCTAGAAACAGGTTTAATTAATATTCTAGCCTTGCTTGGGATTTTAATTTATACCGGTCGAGACTTTTTAGGATCATTGTTAGAAGAACGAAGAACGACGATTGTAAATGGTGTTCAGGATGCCGAAGATCGATTAAGTGAAGCACAAAAACGTCTAGCTGAGGCTCAAAAGCAATTGAATCAAGCAACTATTGTTATCAGTGAAATCAAAAATGAAACTGTAACAACTAAAAAAGTATTACTTGAGTCAGATGCATTCCAAGCTAAGAAAGATTTAACAGTTCGCTTTGACCGTGCTTTAGCAGCTTTTCGTTCAAAAGAGCGTCAAATATTTGTTGAAATTAAACAACAAATTATTTCTCTTGTATTACAACGAACAGTAAGCAGAGTCCAAGAAACATTTAAGTCACAAGAACGTTCAAGTGCACTAATTAATGAGACTATTGATAAATTAAAAGGAGATTTATTATGAGTGGTAATCCCTTAACATCGAAAATTGCAGCTCCTTATGCACGTGCTCTATTTGACTTTTCAGTTGAAAAGAACATTATGCATCAAATTACAGCAGATTTTCAAAACTTAGATATCTTTCTAGAGGAAACTCCTGAATTAATGGAATATCTAACCAATCCTATTGTAAAACAAGAAGTAAAAAGTGGGATTTTAACGAAAACATTAAAATCACAACTTAATACCGAGACTTTTAATTTCTTAATGGTTTTAGTAGAACGTGATAGAATTAATCTATTAACTTCAGTAATTGATAGTTACTTAGAATTAATTTATCAAACTGCGTCGATTAAAATGATTGAAGTTTCAACCGCATCTGCTTTTACAAATTTACAAAAAGATACGCTGATTCAAAAATTAAAAGAATTAACGAATGCTCGCGAAATTCGATTAGTGATTAATGTAGAACCTAGTTTAATTGGTGGGTTTTTAATTAAAACAGATTCAAAGGTTATTGATTTTACTGTTAAAAATCAATTACAAAAATTAGCGAAACATTTAGATACTGTGTTAGAAATTTAACGCAAATAAACTTTATTAACTTTTTATATCTTAAAAAATAATACAATGATAAATATTCGTCCAGACGAAATTAGTAGTATTATCCGTGAACAAATTGAACAATATGATCAAGATGTTAAGGTAGATAATATTGGTACGGTCTTACAAGTTGGTGATGGTATTGCCCGCGTATATGGTCTTGATCAAGTAATGAGTGGAGAACTTCTAGAATTTGAAGACAAAACTATTGGTATTGCTTTAAATTTAGAAAATGACAACGTTGGTGTTGTATTAATGGGTACTGGTCGTCAAATTTTAGAAGGCAGTACTGTAAAATCAACAGGTCAAATTTCACAAATTCCTGTTGGTGATGCATTCTTAGGACGTGTTGTAAATGCGTTAGGTCTACCAATTGATGGAAAAGGTGAAATTGAATCTTCAGATTCACAATTACTAGAAGCAATGGCTCCTGGTATTATTAGCCGTAAATCAGTTTGTGAGCCATTACAAACTGGTATTACATCAATCGATGCAATGATTCCAATTGGCCGTGGTCAACGAGAATTAATCATTGGTGATCGTCAAACAGGTAAGACTGCAATCGCGGTTGATACAATTATTAACCAAGCAACAGAAGACGTTGTATGTGTTTATGTTGGTGTTGGTCAAAAAGCTTCAACAATTGCTCAAGTAGTAAATGTTTTAGAAGAAAAAAATGCTATGGCATATACAATTATTGTAGCAGCCAGTGCAAATGATCCAGCAACATTACAATATATTGCTCCATATGCTGGTGCAGCATTAGCAGAGTACTTTATGTATAAAGGAAAAGCAACATTAGTTATCTATGATGATTTAACTAAGCAAGCAATGGCATACCGTCAAATGTCATTATTATTACGTCGTCCTCCAGGACGTGAGGCGTACCCAGGTGATGTATTCTACTTACACTCACGTTTATTAGAACGTGCTGCAAAATTAAGTGATGCATTAGGTGGTGGAAGTATGACTGCACTTCCAGTTATTGAAACACAAGCAAGTGATGTTTCAGCATACATTCCAACAAATGTAATTTCAATTACAGATGGGCAAATCTTCTTATCAAACGATTTATTTAATTCAGGAATTCGACCTGCAATTAACGTTGGTATTTCAGTATCTCGAGTAGGTTCTGCAGCACAAACGAAAGCAATGAAAAAAGTTGCGGGTAAATTAAAATTAGAATTAGCTCAATTCGCTGAATTAGAAGCATTCTCACAATTCGCATCTGATTTAGATGATGCAACACAAAAACAATTAGCTCGTGGAACACGATTACGTGAACTTTTAAAACAACCACAAAATTCACCATTATCAGTTGCTGAGCAAGTTGCATTAATTTACACTGGTATTAATGGATTCTTAGATGATATTGAAGTTGCAGACGTTAAAGCGTACTGTGGAAGTTTAGTTTCATTCTTAACGACATCACAAAAACCATACTTAAATATTGTTACATCAACAAATCAATTCACAGACGAAGCAGAAGCATCTTTAAAAGAAGCAATTGCAGAATCAAAAGAATTATTTAGTAAGAATAAATAATAAATAGTAGTTTTCATTCTTATTACTAAAAATTGTAATAAGAATGAAAATTTTAAATCAAGTTAGATTATTTTGTTGGAGGAATTGTGTATTGTTCTAATAACGAACGGAACTCAGTTCCATCAATTGTTTCTGCTTCTAATAAACGTTCCACAATTAAATCAATAATAACACGATTATCACGAATAATACGTGTTGCTAATTGTTCACAATGAGCTACAATTCGACAAACTTCATCATCGATACGATTTGACATTTCTCCTTTGAATAACATTTCGTTGTTATCATTTTCTAATGCAATCGGACCAAGAATTGACATTCCATAGCGTGTCACCATTTGGCGAGCAATTCGTGTAACTTGTTGAATTTCACCGCTTGAACCTGTTGTTACTTCAGTTTCACCAAAAATAACTCGCTCTGCTACTCGACCACCTAAAGTTTCAGTAATTCTAGCTAGTAATTGTGCACGTGAAATTAACATTTGATCTTCACTTGGAGCAAACCAAGTAAGCCCTTTCGAACTTCCACGTGGAATTAATGTTACTTTTTCAACAGCATCATGATTTTGTAATAATGAACCAATAACTGCACGACCAACTTCATGGTAAGCAATTAATTTTTTATTTTTACTATCTTCCATTGCTGATCCTGCGATTCCGCCAATAATTCGATCTACAGCTTCATTAATTTCATTTTTTGAAATGCTATCTTTTTTGTAGCGAGTTGCTAAAATTGCAGATTCATTTAATAGGTTTGCTAAATCGGCGCCTGAAAAACCTGGTGTTCGATTTGCAATTTGAATTAATGAAACATCTTTCTCTAATGGTTTGTTTCTAGCATGAACTTTTAAGATACCTAGTCTTCCTAATCGATCAGGTAATCCTACTTGAATTTGACGATCAAAACGTCCTGGACGTAATAAAGCTGAATCTAAAATATCTACTCGGTTTGTTGCACCAACTACAATAACACCTTTATTTTCTTTAAAACCATCCATTTCAGTTAATAATTGGTTTAAAGTTTGTTCACGTTCATCATTACCGCCCCCAATACCAGCACCACGTTCTCGTCCAACTGCATCAATTTCATCAATGAAGACAATACATGGTGTATTTTCAGAAGCTTTTTTAAATAAATCACGAATTCGTGCTGCACCAATACCAATGAACATTTCTACGAACTCTGAGCCGGCAACATTATAAAATGGAACATTTGCTTCACTAGCAATTGCTTTTGCTAATAATGTTTTTCCTGTACCTGGAGGGCCTACTAATAAAACACCTTTTGGAATTTTAGCACCTACTAATGTATAACGTTCTGGTTCACGTAAGAATGATACAATTTCTTCAAATTCAGCTTTTGCTTCATCAATTCCGGCAATGTCATCAAATGAAATCCCTGTTTCTGGACGTTGATCAAATCTTGCTGTTGATTTTCCTAAATTCATCGGCGACATTCCATTATTTTGTGGGAAGTTCTCTGAATTTTGGAAGAAGAAAATTAAACCAGCAATAAAAATTAATGGTAAAATTAAGTTACTTGCAATTGTAATTAAAAGACTCTTTTGCGGAAGTGGATGAGCATCAAAGTCGATATTGTATTCTTTTAACTTTTGAATTAATTGAGATGCACCAACTGGGATTTCAACACGGATTGCTTGTGGGCGATTTCCTAATTCTGGACTTGACGCTAAAACAATAGCATTTCGGTTATTGTCATATAGATCAACTTGTTTTACCCAACCAAGTTCTAAATATTCCAAGAATCTTCCATAAGTCATTCTTGAACCACTAGAAGCAACTGTCATTTCACTTTTTGTCGAATTCTTATCAAATTCTAAAACATTATCTACATCTACAACTTGAATACCTAAAAAGATACAAGCTGTGACAAATAATCCAATAAGAATTTTTTGTATCGTATCACGATTCATTGAGTTTATTTCCTTATTAATTTATACTTAACTTATTTTTAATTTATATCATAACAGGTTTACTATACTCAAACCAACTTTTTTAATAATTTTTAAATTTTTAATTTGTGCCATTATAAAAATTTGTTAAAAATTGCTATCCCTCGCTTCTGTTATTATTATTTTTTTCGTTTATATTCTTGTACTGAAAATTTTTGTTTATGAATAATTTACCACAAATCGGAAAAATGGCTCCAAATTTTCTAACAGTTGGAATTTATAAAAATAGATTAGGAAAAATTAGATTATCTGATTATCATGGAAAAAAATATGTTTTGTTAGTTTTTTATCCAGCAAATTTTACTTCTGTATCTCCAACCGAATTAATTGAATTAAGTAATCGAATTCACGATTTTCGAAAATTATCTACTCAGATTTTAGCAATTTCAACGGATAGTCCATTTTCACATTTACAGTACTTATTAGCTAATCGAAGTCAAGGTGGATTAGGAAAATTAAACTATCCTTTAGTTTCAGATCTAAATCAAACTATTACCCAAAAATATAATTTATTGACCAACGATGGCCTTTCATTTCCGGGTATATTTATTATTGACAAGGAAGGAATTATTCAATACTATACAGTTAATAATTTATTATGTGGAAGAAATATAGATGAATTGCTAAGAGTTCTCAAGTCAATTCAATATATTAAAGAAAACCCTGGTCAGGCATGCCCTGTTGATTGGAAAAATGGTGACCAAATATTATATTCTCATCCTTTGAAATCAAAAGATTATTTTAAAAAATTGTATCCTAACAAATATAAATAGAATTTTATGCCAAAACTAAAAACACGAAAAGCCGCAGCAAAACGATATAAAATTACTGGAACAAACAATTTTTTACGTCGTCATGCTTATAAAGGTCATTTATTAATGAAAAAATCTAACAAGCAAAAACGAAAATTATCACAAGTTTGCTGTGTAAGTAAAAATGATAAAGCGCCTATTAAATTAATGTTACCTTATTAGATTATTAACAATAAAATACAATACACATGGTAAGAGTCAAACGTGGAAATGTAGCCCGTAAACGTCGAAAAAAAATTTTATCACTTGCAAGTGGTTATAGAGGTGCACATTCTGTTTTATTCAGAGTTGCAAATCAACAAGTTATGAAAGCTCTACGATATTCGTATGTTGGTCGTAAACAAAAGAAACGAATTTTTAGAAAAATTTGGATTCGAAGAATTAATGCGGCTTCAAGAGCAAATGGAATGACATATAGTCAAGCAATTCATCAGTTTAAAAAATCAAACATTGATTTAAACCGTAAAATGTTATCACAGATTGCAATTTTAGATAGCTCAACATTCCAATCTTTATTAACTAGTACTAATTAAAACAAACTAATTTAAATTACTCTGTATTCTTGAGGGAAATTTAAATTATAAATTTATTAATATTCTTTTGTTTATGAATTTAACTAATGATTTCGAAAAATTAATTGAAAATTTACCGTTCTTTCTTCAACAAACGCTTAGAAAACATCGTTATCAAGATCAAATGATTGAGATTGTTCTAGATTTAGGACGTCGTCCTGAGGCTAGATTTACCTATGGACCAGAATATCTATCACAAAAAATTATTTCGTGGCAAGATATCGATTTTGTAACAAAGCATCTGAGTAAATTTAGCAACGAAAATCGGGCTGGGATCGAGCGGACACTTCATAGGATAAGTTGTATTCGAAATCGACAATTTTTAATAAATGGTTTGACTTGTCGAATTGGTCGTTCCATATTTGGGACTGTTTCGGTCATTCGTGATTTATTAGAATCTGAAAAATCTATGTTGATTTTAGGAAAACCTGGGGTTGGAAAAACAACAATTATTCGAGAAATTGGACGGGTTTTAGCAAATGAGATGGAAAAAAGAGTTGTTATTATTGATACTTCTAATGAAATTGGAGGTGATAGTGATATTACTCATTCTGGCATTGGACGTGCAAGACGAATGCAGGTTCCAAAAACTGAATTACAACATCAAGTTATGATTGAAGCAGTTGAAAATCATATGCCTGAAGTAATTATAATTGATGAAATTGGAACCGAATTAGAAGTTTTAGCGGCACGAACTATTGCAGAGAAGGGAGTTCAATTAATTGGAACAACACATGGTAACTGTTTGGAAAATTTAATTAAAAATCCACCTTTATCAGACTTAATTGGTGGAATTCAACATGTAACACTAAGTGATGATGAAGCGAAACGTCGAGGTACTCAAAAAAGTATTTTAGAACGAAAAGCTTATCCAGCATTTGAAATCATAATTGAAATTAACCACCCTAATATCTGGACCATTCATGAAAATGTTGCGACATCAGCAGATTTATTTTTACGAAAAGATACATTAATTTGTCAGACTCGAAAATTTCAATTGGATGAAAAAATACAAATACAATGTGAAAATTTTTCACCGTCACAAAATTCATTAGGACAAACTAATTCATTGACAGAGAATGCTCAACTAACTGTTACGAACTGTTGGACACAATTTAATTCGTTAAAAACACAGAAATTAGTATATGAACTAAAAAAAAGTTTGGTAATCTATTCATACTCAATATCAAAGAATTTTTTAAAAGAGGTTTTTTCAAAAGCCAATGTACAATTTACTTTAACTAATGATTTGCAAAAAGCTAGTGTCATAATTGGTTTAACAAAACACTTACAACAAAATTCAAACTTAAATCAATTTGCAAACAATAAAAAAATTCCAGTTTATTCATTTGATCAAGTGAGTATTTATCAATTAACTAAATTTATTAAAGCTATAACATAATTGAAAATCTAGGTTATAGCTTTTTTGACCTAACTAACAATTTCTAAGATTCGTAAAAATTTATCGTTAGTCAATAGGTTTAATTTTTAATAATTCATCTAAAAGAAAATAAAAAAAAGTTTTAGAAATTTCCTACATACTTAAATAGTTTAACTAGCCTCAATAGTCAAAAATTTAACGTCTAGAAATTAGATAAAAATTAAAAATGGAATTATTTTACTATTTAAAATAATAAGGTAATTCCATTTTTAATTTTGTGTAATTCTGAATTAATAAAAACCAATGAAATAGCTTAATTGGTTTTTATTAATTCACTTGTACATTTAATTGGAATGCGATTGAAAAATAAACTAAAATACCACTAACTGTTAAAATATCCAAAAAACGTTGTGCTGAACCAGGTGAACCTAGTAAATCACTGTTATTGGCAAAACTTGAAAGACCAATCGATTCTCGAGGAATTCGTATAAGAATAATTAAAATTAAAAATAAGCTTACAACAGTTCCAAGAATAGTTAACATAAATTTAATGGTTTAAATAATAAGAAATTAGTCTTCGATTTCAAATATTTCTTTAAAGATTTTTTCTACTTTATTGCCTTCTGCAATTGATTCTAATGGATCTTTACGTAATCGATGACGTAAACACAGTACAATAATAGCAGCAATATCGTCAACTGTTACTTTATCACGATTATCATAAGCAGCATGAGCTTGTGCAGCACGTGTTGTTACAATATCGCCTCGTAATCCATCTACATCTAGACGACTACAAACTTCTGAAATTTTAATTCGTAGATCATAATCAATTTGAACAGTTGGTAATAATTGTTGAGCTGAAACGATACGATCACGTAATTCTTGTTGTTGCTCTTCATACTTATCGATCCAAACCATTGGTGTTTGGTCAAATGATGTACGTTCTTCTACAACTTTTACACGTAAAGTTGGATCTTTTACTGTTCGAATTTCAGCTTGCATTCCAAATCGATCTAATAATTGAGGTCGTAATTCCCCTTCTTCGGGGTTTCCAGACCCAACTAAAACAAAGCGCGCTGGGTGGCGAATTGAAATTCCTTCTCGTTCTACAGTATTCCAACCTGAAGCTGCTGAATCTAATAGAATATCAACTAAATGATCATCTAATAAATTTACCTCATCTACATATAAAATCCCACGATTAGCTTTTGCAAGTAATCCCGGTTCAAATGCTTTAACACCTTCTGTTAAAGCTTTTTCAATATCAATGGTTCCACAAACACGATCTTCTGTTGCACCTAACGGTAAATCGATCATTGGAATTTTGATAAAATCAGTTGCAATATCAGCAGAATCATTTTGAATTTGAGATTTTACGTCACTACTCATTAATTCTAAGTTAGTTGGATGAGAATTAAATGGATCGTCAGCAACTACTTCAATTTCTGGAAGTAAGTCTGCAATAGCTCGAATTGTTGTTGACTTACCAGTACCACGGTCTCCCATAATTAAAACCCCACCAATTTTAGGGTCAATAACATTCAATTGTAAAGCAAGTTTCATTTCATCTTGACCAACAATTGCTGTAAACGGAAATACTGGAGTCACAAAATCTTTTGAATTTTCTTGTGTCATAATGTTAAAACTATATTATTAAATATTAAACTTTTGCATTTAAAATTATTATCGAATCGATAGAAACGTTAAAAATTTATTATTCGTAAAGTGAAGTTCCTAAACTAATTGCTAAAACTGATGCTAATAAGGCAATACATAATGCTGTGTAAACTTGTGAATCAGAAATCATAAAAACTCCTAATGATTAAAAATAAATCAGGGTAATTCTAAAAAAAATTGAGTGCTAAATTATAACAAAAACATTTCTCTTCAAATCTATATTTAATTATAAATGAAATTTATAAAAATCCATATAAGTTTTCTTACCAACTTGATTTTGTAACACCTGGTAACAAACATTGGTGTGCCATTTCACGTAATACATGACGAGATACGCCAAAATCACGAAAAACTCCGCGTGGACGACCAGTTTTCCAACAACGATTGCGGATTCGTGTTTTTGCACTATTACGTGGTAATTGCTGAATTTTTGAATGAATTTCAAGTTTTTTCGCAAAGTTTTCTTCTTGCTTATAATCGGACAATAAATTTGTTCGTTTTAGAGCGTATTTTTTTTCTAGACGAATGCGTTTTTTCTCGCGTTCGATCATGCTTTTTTTTGCCATAGAAATTGTGTTTAGTTAATGATTTATGAAAAGGTTTCAAGATTTTATAAAATTAAAGCGTGCTTTAATTAAAAAAAGAATTTGGGACATTTTACCACTGTATAAAAAGTGATAAAAAACTTAGGTTAACAATTATTTTTTCAATCTTTTTAAAAAAATAAATCTACTAATTGTTAATATTAAATTTGCTTGTTGAATTTACTTAACTGTCAGTTATCAAGGGTACTTTTAAGTTTTTAAAAAGTCAAGAAACTATCGTTTTTTTGCTACATGAAAGTTCTTTTTTCCATTTTTTAGAATAATATAAATTATTCTCGTTTCACCTTGAATACTAATAAAATTTAATAATAATATGATTTATATTATTATTAAATAAACGATTATTCGCCTTGTACTTTTAATAAAGCAAATCCTAAAGAAAGACCAAATAAAGTCATTGAAAAGCAAATAGCTGCAGAAGTAACAATTTCTGGACTTGCATACGGAAAAACTAATCTGATTAATTCTGTCATAATCTACAAAGAATTTAAATAATTAGAAACCATTTCGAGCCCAAACAGTTAACGCTAATGAAAACGTAAACATTGTCATTAAGCCGGCCCAACCTAGACTGATAATATCCATAGAGAGATATATATATTTAATGTGTGTGATTTTTATAATTTGGAAAAACTCATTAGTTTCTCCAAATTATTTCTAATATTATTATTATACAATACCGTTTGCCCAATCTACATCAACATTTTCAATAATTAATGATGAGTTGTAAATTTGTAAAATAATTAATAAAAAAACTAAGAATGCTGCCATTACTACACCCATAATTGGAGTAGTACCCCAACCTGGTGCAACTTTACCATATTCAGCATTTAATGGACGTAAAATTTCGCCTAATCTTGTTCGTAATGCCATATTTAAATTTTAATAAGTTAATTTTTCTATTATATGATATATAATATTAAGACGTTAATCATAATCAATATATATCATGGAAACAGCAACTATTATTGTAATTTTTGTATCAAGTTTACTTCTAGGAATTACTACATATTCTATTTATACTGCGTTTGGACCAGCGTCTAAAAATTTACGCGATCCATTTGAAGAACATGAAGACTAAAAAATAAAACCAAATAAATTGGTTTTATTTTCTAAGAATTCGTGGAGTATCTCGGAAGAATACCGCAAAGAAGATTACCATTAAAGTACCAATAAGTAAAAATGTATAAACTAAAGCTTCCATTGTTTATGATCCTATAATAAATATGAAGAAATTTAAAATGTTGACTATCAATATGCCTTAAACAGCACCTTGTTTTTTAGTCGATTTATCACCTAATTTTTGGAAAGCACCAAATTCAACTTGTTCTGTAACTTCAGCACCAATCCCTGTAAATACATCACGGAAGATCGTACGACCACCATGCCATAAATGTCCAAAGAAGAATAATAAAGCAAAGTTTGCGTGACCAAAAGTATACCAACCACGTGGACTACTTCTGAATACACCATCTGATGATAAACTTGTTCTGTCAAATTCGAAAACTTCTCCTAATTGAGCTTTACGTGCAAATTTCTTAACTGTTGGTGCATCTTTAAATGTTTGACCATTTAATTTACCACCGTAGAAATCAACAGTTACACCTACTTGCTCAATACTATATTTAGATTCCGCACGACGGAAAGGAATATCCGCACGAATAATACCATCTTTATCCACTAAAATAACAGGGAATGTTTCAAAGAAGGCAGGCATACGTCGTACAGTTAATTCACGACCCTCTTTATCACGGAAAATTGGATGACCTAACCAAGCTTCAGCAACACCGTCACCTTTGTTCATTGGGCCAGCACGGAATAAACCACCTTTAGCAGGGTTGTTTCCAATGTAGTCATAGAATGCTAATTTATCTGGAATTCTTGACCATGCTTGGCTTTCTGATAATCCTTCACTAACTGAAGTTTCAACTTGACGTTCAATTTCTTGTTGGAAGTAACCACTATCCCATTGATAACGCGTTGGTCCGAATAATTCAATTGGTGTAGCTGCTGCTCCATACCACATTGTACCTGACGTAACGAAAGCTGCAAAGAAAACAGCTGCAATACTACTTGATAATACAGTTTCAATATTACCCATTCGTAAAGCACGGTATAAACGTTGTGGTGGACGAACTGTAAGGTGGAAAACACCTGCAAAGATACCAAAAATACCTGCAGCAATATGGTGCGCTGCAATACCACCTGGATTGAATGGGTTAAAACCATCAGCACCCCAAGAAGGAGCTACAGGTTGTACTTTTCCTGTGATTCCGTAAGCATCTGAAACCCAGATACCAGGCCCAAATAAACCAGTTACGTGGAAAGCACCAAAACCAAAACATGCTAGTCCTGATAAGAATAAGTGAATTCCGAAAATTTTTGGTAAATCTAATGCTGGTTCTCCAGTTCGTGGATCACGGAATAATTCTAAATCCCAGTAAACCCAGTGCCAAATAGCAGCTAAGAAACACATACCTGATAAGATAATGTGTGATAATGCTACACCTTCAAAACTCCAAATACCAGGGTTTGAAACACTCTCACCAGTAATACTCCAGCCACCCCAAGAATCTGTGATTCCTAAACGTGTCATGAATGGCATAACAAACATCCCTTGACGCCACATTGGATTTAAAACAGGATCAGATGGATCAAAAACAGCTAATTCGTATAGTGCCATTGATCCAGCCCAACCAGCAACTAAAGCTGTATGCATTAAATGTACTGCAATTAATCTTCCAGGATCATTTAAAACAACAGTGTGAACACGATACCATGGTAATGCCATAGTAATACATTCCTCAATATAAATAATGGTTTTTGACTTTCTTACAACTAAACTAAATAAAGATTAGCTATTATAATATTATAAGTAAAGATTGAAAAAATTACTCAATTTTAATTCGAAGGATCTTTCTACTATTATGAAATAATAAAGTTTTTAAAAGATTTTAAAAATTATAAGAAGAATTAAAAGTATTTTTAAGAGACTCACGTATTAGATTTATAGTAACAATAAAATTATTTACTTTGTTTTAAGACTACGAATTTAGCTAAGACAAAAATTGAATCTATAAGAAATCAAGTATACTTGCTGTAAATTTATAAGCGGGACTGACGAGACTCGAACTCGCAACTTCCGCCGTGACAGGGCGGTGCTCTAACCAATTGAACTACAATCCCAATAATGTATTTTAAGAATAAACAGATAATAATTGAATTTAATAAAAATGTCAATTTTTTTTAAGTTACTTGTAGTAACAAAGGAGAAACAGGGATTCGAACCCTGGGTACAATATATTGCACGATAGATTAGCAATCTATTGCTTTCGACCACTCAGCCATTTCTCCTAACTAACTGTTTCTTAAACTACACAAGAAATAGATGGCTCTGGTGGGATTTGAACCTACGACCTGAGGCTTATGAATCCCCCGCTCTAACCACTGAGCTACAGAGCCTTAAACTATCCTTGTTAAAAAATAGTATAGCATAATTTGATTTCAACTTTCAAATGTATTCTCTAATTATTACCGGAAAAGTATCAAAATAGAGTCAAATAAGTCGACTGAGGAAATAAATTTATAATTATGAAAGATCTGATTATAATAATCATATACTTACGAATTATAGAACGATATTATGAATGATTTTTGGAATAATATTTCTCGTTATCCACGATTTTTTATTAGTAGTGTAATTGGACTAACATTAGTTATTATTACTCCGTTTCGAAACTTATTTAAAATTCCTAAACTACGAATTTTTTTAATTATTCTAATTTTTGGAATACTTGGACTTTTATATCTTATTTTGAAAAACATGGTGGGTTTATAAAAGCCAACATGTTTTTCAAATTGTTTAATTTTATTGGGCCGAGTTGGATTCGAACCAACGTAACAGTACTGTAACGGATTTACAATCCGTCTCCTTTAACCACTCGGACATCGACCCCTTTTAACTACTTAGTTTATCAAATTATAAATGAAATGTCAATATTTAAATAAATTTGTAGTAATCCAGTCTTGAAACCTATTAGTTTCAGTAGCTAGCACTACAAATCATTTGTTTCGTTATATTATTTGATCGAGATTATTTTTTTTTACCAAGATGCTAGAAAAAACTTTTTATGAAATCAGGTCGTATTCTATTTTTCATTTTTATCAAAATCTTCAAATTTTGTTAAATATTGATTGAATAAAAGTTGAATATCACCAATTGGACCATTTCGCTGTTTCGCAATTGAAAGATCAATAATTGATGACCCAGGTGTTAGATTTGTGACTGGTTTTTGTTTGTTTTTATAGAGCATTAAAACAAGATCAGCATCTTGTTCAATAGAGCCACTGTCACGAAGATCTGATAACATTGGTTTAGGATCAATACGACCATCAATTGTTCTACTTAATTGAGATAGTGCAATGATGGGAACTGTAAATTCGCGTGCAATGTTTTTTAGTTCACGGGTGATAAACGAAATTTCCTGAGCTCGATTTATGTTATTGGACAAAGGTTCTTGCATTAATTGTAGGTAATCAATTACAACTAAACCAATTTGAGGATAAGTCTTTGAAAAATTTTTTAAGACTTTACGAACATCAGACGAACTTAAGTATGGTGTATCATATAAATGTACTGGAATTTTTCCAAGAATCCTCATTACTAAATCAATTTTTTTCCAATCTTCAGTGTTTAGAAGTCCAGTTTTAAATTTTGTTTGATCCAAGCGTGTTTCCATCGAAAGTAATCGATACATTAACTGTTGAGCAGACATTTCTAAACTAAAAAAAAGCACAGGTAAACGTGTTTTCTTTAAAACATTTAAGGATATATTTAATCCAAAGGCGGTTTTACCCACAGAAGGTCTTCCGGCAATAATAATTAATTCAGATTTTTGAAATCCATCAGTATAGGAATCAAGTGACATAAACCCAGAAGGGGTTCCTGATAATTGACCTGGACGTCTTACTTTTTCCCATAAATCATCAATAATTAATCGTAATAACTCAGCACTACTTAAATCTTTTTTTTTAAATTGTAGATCTGTCATTAGTTTTCGAATTTCGGTATCAATAGCCAACAATTGTTCATAAACCGAAAAATTCATAACAAATCCATTGTCCACTGTTTTTAAACCAATTTTAATTATACAACGACGGATATATTTTTGTTTTACCAATCGAATATAATCCATTAAATAAACAAGCGTGGGAATCTCTTTTAAAAGCTCACTAATAACTTGTAACCCACCAACTTCATTGATAAGACCATGACATTGAATGTAATCAGTTGTAGTAAGAAAATCAATAGATAGATCTTCTTGATACATTTTTATAAATGTTTGATACAATTTTTGGTGATTTTTGAAATAAAAAGCATCGACTGGTAAATGTTCCATAATAACTTCAAGGGTTTGAAATGAAGTATCACAATTTACTAATATACAAGTTAATAAGGTTTTTTCTAATGTAAAACTATGAGGTAATTGAGCTGTTAAATTCAAAATGTTTTTTCGCTCATCGTAACTGAAGAGAGATTGAGTTTCATTTTTTAGTTTACTACTTTTTCTCATTTTAAGATAATTAGGGTTCTAATTTTTATTAGTTAATTTTTGTTTGTTTATTAAAAAATTATTTTTATGTTCTAATTTTTAGGATTAATAAGTAATCTTGTAATTTTTTGGAATTATTTCTATAGTTATAACAATATATCAGCGCCCTTAGTTCAGTTGGTAGAACGCTAGTCTCCAAAATTAGATGTCGTGGGTTCAAGTCCTACAGGGCGCGTTTCTCTTTTCAAAAGAGGTTACGATTGAAAAATTAATAGTGTTAAATAGAATTTTAAAAATTAAAAGATTTTATCTACTGAGATTATAAATATTGTACCGCAGTCTTACATTTTTAACAAATTATAATCCAAAATTTCTAAATATCTTTTCCAGATTATACTATCACATTCTTATGGCTAAAAAAATTACTGCATTAATCAAACTTGCTTTACCAGCTGGAAAAGCAACACCTGCACCTCCTGTTGGACCAGCATTAGGTCAACATGGTGTAAATATTGCAGCATTTTGTAAAGAATACAATGCAAAAACGAATGACAAAGCAGGTTTAATTATCCCGGTTGAAATTTCGGTTTATGAAGATCGAAGCTATACTTTCATTCTAAAAACACCTCCTGCATCTGTTTTATTAGTAAATGCAGCTAAGATTAAAAAAGGATCTTCTGCACCTAACTTAATAAATGTTGGATCAATTACAAAAGCACAACTAGAAGAAATTGCCAATATCAAACTACCAGATTTAAATACTACAAAACTGGAGAGTGCAATGAAGATTGTTGAAGGAACGGCCCGCAATATGGGAATCTCCATTGTAGATTAAATTAAACTTAGATAAATTTTTAGTGGAGAAGGTTATGCGAAAATTATCGCGACGTCACAAAGAAAATGTTGAGAAAACTAAAAATAAAATTTACTCAAATTTAGATCAGGCGATTGAAATTCTACAAGAAACAGCGTCAACGAAATTTGTAGAAAGTGTTGAATTACATGCAAATTTAAATATTGATCCTAAATATGCAGATCAACAATTAAGAACAACAGTAACATTACCACATGGTGTGGGAAAACAAGTAAAAATTGCCGTTTTAACAAATGATGAAAATTTTGATGAAGCGACAAATGCTGGGGCTGACATTGTAGGTAATGAGGAATTAATTGAAAATATTACGAAAGGAAATATTGATTTTGATTTATTAATTGCAACTCCAAATATGATGCCAAAATTGGCAAAACTTGGACGTGTCCTTGGTCCAAAAGGATTAATGCCTTCACCAAAATCTGGAACAGTAAGCAGTACTTTAACTGAAACATTAACAGATTTTAAAAAAGGAAAATTTGAATATAAAGCTGATAAAACAGGAATTGTTCATGCAACATTCGGAAAAGTAGATTTTACACCAACTCAATTAGTTGAAAATTTACAAGCTTTCTATAATTCAATTGAAAAAAATCGTCCTTCTGGGGTAAAAGGTAAATATTTCAAGAGTTTATCTATTTGCAGTACAATGGGTCCTAGTATAAAACTAGATTTCGAAAGCTTTGAATAAGCATTACAGTCATTAAATGACTTTCATATACAATAACTATAATTAAAAATTATTATGTCAGAAAAAATCACTCAAATCGTTGAAGAGTTAAAAACTTTAACTTTATTAGAAGCATCAGAATTAGTAGCACAAATTGAAGAAACATTTGGCGTAGATGCATCAGCTGCAGCTGGTGGCGGAATGGTTATGGCTGCTGCGGCACCAGCTGAAGAAGTAGAAGAAAAAACTGAATTTGACTTAATGTTAGATGAAGTACCAGCAGATAAGAAAATTGCTGTATTAAAAGTTGTACGTTCTATTACTGGTCTTGGCTTAAAAGAAGCTAAAGAATTAGTAGAATCAGCACCAAAATTAGTTCAAGAAGGTATCGGTAAAGACGCTGCTGAAGAAGCGCAAAAACAAATTAGTGATGCAGGTGGTAAAGCTTCATTAAAATAATAAATTTTGAGATATAGTTTTTAGAGTCTATGAAAATCTAATAACTATTCTTCAAACAAATTATGATGTTAAAATCGTTTAGATTCGAAAATTTAAACGATTTTAACTCAATCTATACGATTTCTAAACTACTCTTTTTTATTAAAATTTAGACTCTAAAAATTTATAAGCATTCTTTGTTTCAACCTATCGTAATTTAAATAGTGAGTTTCAAAATTCTTAAAAGAATAAAATAGATTTAATTAAAGTAATATAAAATACAAAAAAATATTTGAAATGATCAAATTGGGTTGCCTGGGACTCGAACCCAGAACAAATCGGTTAAAAGCCGAGTACTCTACCATTGAGTTAGCAACCCTAATTAGATAATAACATAAAAATATCAAACTCGTAAAGTTTTTCTTTAAAATAGTTTTAATAATATTATAGTTTCTGAAACTAAAAGAAAAGAATATTTTTACTTTATTAATTTTTAAGTAGAATTATAACTAATATTAGTGGTTATTATATTACTTAAAATTTTATTAAAAAATTGATAATAAGGATTTAAAAAATGATTAATTGGCAAATTATAGGACAATTAGTAGCAACAGGTGTTATTATGTTATCTGGTCCTGCAATTATTGTTTTATTAGCGTTAAAAAAAGGCAACTTATAATTTACTATCTATTTCACTTCGATCATCTATAAAAAAACTTAAAAAATATTTATGATAACTTTATTAACAGTTTTATTCGTTTTACTTTCATTAGCATTAGTTGTAACAGTTCCAGTAGCGTTAGCAACACCAGGTGAGTGGGAAAGTTCAAAAGACAACTTTACTAACTTCTTTAAAGCTTGGGTTGGTTTAGTATTTGTAATTGCCACAGCTGATGGTATTACTAATTCGATCTAAATAATTCGAAATTATAGTACAAACTATAATTTCGAGCTATTGAAACTCTTGACAAAATAAAATAACTTATATACAATATAGTTTAGAGACAGTAAATTGATGTGTCTTGGATACTATATTTAAGCGGGCATAGCTCAGTGGTAGAGCGCGACCTTGCCAAGGTCGATGTCGCGCGTTCGAATCGCGTTGCCCGCTTATTATTTTTATCATTACAGTGATAAAAATACTGCCCCCATCGTCTAGAGGCCTAGGACAGCTCCCTTTCACGGAGCAGACAGGGATTCGAATTCCCTTGGGGGTATTTTTTAATTTTTTAATTTCATCTAAAACTTGACAAATATCTATTTAAATATGATTATAGATGTAATTTAAGAAAGTCTATATTTTAGTAGAGCAATTGAATCTAATTCAATTGTCAAAAATTTACACTTTTGAGATAAGAAATCTTGATAAAATAAATGTATGTTGTATTCTCTTAGACTTTTATTCTTTTTAATTAACATTGATCAAACAACAATTTTAAATTGGTTTGATAATAATCTTAAAACTAAACCTACATTAGATACATGGCAAACTATTAACATAGATGATCCAGCCTATAAGTCAATTGAATCATTAAAGTTTCTTATAAATGACGTTTGGCAAGGCGTTCAAGATGGGTTAAAATTAACAGATATTGAAAATGTTATTTTCTTTCTAGTTTTTGTCCGATTTATTATTTTAATTTTCCGTTATAACTTAAAAACGTCCACATATATTACATGTATTGGAATTTTCGCCGGTTATTTATGGTATCGACATTTAATTGATATTATTACAATGTATAGTCAAATGTTGGTTAAAATTCCTTATTTACAAAAATTAGGAATCAGTGCAATTGAACTAGATAGTAGTAGTGAAGCACTTGTAAAGGCTGATGTAAAACTTGGTTCAGATGTTCATTGGTATGATCCTGGTAAATTAATTTATTATGCATTTACTAGAGGCATTATTCAAACTGATGCTGATACTGGACTTCAATATTACATTGATCCAATTTCAATGATCATTTCAAATCTAAACGAAAGTGATAAGGCTCGAGTACTTCCATATTATTATAAAGTTTACAATGTTATTATTCCACGTATATTTGAAACAATTAGTGCATTCTGGCAACAATTATCAGGAGTTGCTGCGTATGCTGTAATTACTCGAATTGGTAAACGTTATTGCCCTTATTTAATCCGTTGGCATTGGACATTTTTATTAATCATTGGGTTTTTAGAGCAAATTATAATTTTTTTCTTGTACCGAGTTATGTATTTCCAACAGGCTGTACTAGAACCAAATATGGTATTTAGTGTTGTAACTCAAGCTGCTGGAAAACGAACCGTTACTATAAGTGCTACTGATCCAAATTTATTATTCCAATTTAATCTATTAAATATTGTCTTAGTATTTTTTGTTGTATTACATTTAGGTTCCATCTTATTTGGTTTATTACACGCTGTTTGGGGACAATATTTTTATTTCCCTTTCTTAGTTGAAAACACTGAATTACATATTGGACCGCGTCCAAAGAATAGTATTTATAGTGGTGGACAAACAGCATGGCAGGATGAGAAGCAAGCAAATACTCAACGTAAATTTACAAAACTCTGGTATGGTTGGTTTGGGACTGGAACAAAAGAGAATTGGATTATTGGCCCATTCAAACAATTCTTAAAAACCAATATAAGAAAATTTGTAGGATTATTTAAAAAATAAAAAATTATTAATTTATTTAACTTTAGGTTGAAATAGATCCATAAATTTTATTCAATTTAACCAATGTTACTATAACTTGGTTAAAATTCAATCTGATAAGCTGATACGATGATATTTTGAAACTAACTTCAAAATAAAATTTCTGCTAAAACCTCTAACAATATTATTTAAAACTTTGATTTAATCCACATTGTAGATAATTTGTTAGAGTAAACCTTATTCCTTTAAAAATCATGTAATAAGTACTATTTTTCTTTTTATAATGTATAAAATAAAATTTTTAATTCCAATGCTTTATTGGAATTAATATATGTCGTAATTAACGACAAATGTAGATATTTACGAAATAGCAAATTTTGAAAATGCCCAGAACCAGACTCGAACTGGTGACACGAGGATCTTCAATCCACTGCTCTACCAACTGAGCTATCCGGGCATATAGATATGTCTAATAATAGTATACAAAAAATATTGAATAATAGCAAGATTAAATATTTTTTACATTGATATTAACTGCTAAATCAAATTATAAACGAATCATATTGGAATATGATTCGTTTTAAAGAAACAAGGAAAAACGAGATTTACTTCATTTGTCCTTTAATAATACTATCTGTTAATAATGTTAAAATTAATTTGATTGATCGAACAGCATCATCGTTCCCAGGAATTGGAATATCAACTAAATCTGGATCACAGTTTGTATCTAAAATAGAAACGATAGGAATCCCTAATTTACGACATTCTGCAATAGCAGTAATTTCACGTCGTTGATCGATAACGATAACAACATCTGGTAAACTTGTCATAGATTTAATTCCATCTAAATATTTACGCAGTTTTGTTAATTCTTTTCGACGTAGAGCCCCTTCTTTTTTAGTTAATAAATCAAAAGTTCCTTCTGATTCTTGTTTTTCTAGATCTTTTAATTTTTCAATACGCTCTTTCATTGTTGACCAATTTGTTAACATACCACCTAACCAACGGTGATTAACATAGTAAGAATTTGATCGTTTTGCTTCCTGTGCAATTAATGTTGTTGCTTGACGTTTTGTACCAACAAATAAAACTTTTTTATTTTGGCTAGCCGCAACTTCTAGATATCTCATTGCTTTCTTTAATAAAGTTGCAGATTGAATTAAATCTAGAATATGAATATTATTTACTTCACTGTAAATATATGGAAACATTTTAGGGTTCCAACGATGAGCTTTATGACCAAAGTGAACACCTGCTTCTAATAACTGTGATAAACTGATATCAGACATAATTTTTTAAATTACTTATTTTTAAGTTGTACAAATGTATGAAAAAATGTTATCAAATCTTAACTCATTTGTCTAGGTTTCTGTAGAAGTTCTGTTGAAGCAACTTGATTAAATTTATCTTTCATTAAATATTTTCGGAATGAGTTCTTGTAATTTTGTGATCCTGTTCCGGCTGGAATTAGATGACCAATAACAATATTTTCTTTTAATCCTCTTAACCAATCAATTCTACCTTCTATTGCAGCTTTTGTTAAAACTCTTGTTGTTTCTTGGAAACTTGCAGCAGAGATAAAACTTGGATTATTTAATGCCGCTTTTGTAATCCCAAGTAGTAAAGGAACATAACAAGCTATCTGTTTATTTTCATTAGTTAATATTTGGTTGATATATTGAATATGATATAAATCAATTACTTCACGTTGTAGTAATGGTGTATCGCCCTCATAGGTAATTAAAACCTTTGTTGTCATTTGTTTAATAATAACTTCTAAATGCTTGTCATTAATGGTTACACCTTGTGATTTATAAACTGACTGAACTGAATTTAAAATAAATAACTGAACTTTCTTAAAACTTTTATGACTTGCCTCATAATTATCAGTTAACCTAGCATATTTAAATGTTTTAGTTCGATCACATAAAAAGAATTTCAATAACCCATAATAATTAAAATAAACTTTTATTAATTTATGAGGATTAATTTTTTCGTTTTCTTTTATTGATGTTCCAACTTTTTGGAACTCAAAATTAACATCTAAACTTGTTTTTTGTGATAATAAACCTCGTTTTTGACTTGTTGGAATACGTTTAACCATCATATTTTTTTTACGAGCTTCTAGAATTTCTTCAATTCTTGGTAAACCTTGTACAATATCGCCGGTAATTTCTTTTTCAAGATTTAATAAACCTAATGTTTTACCAGATTCAATAAATTCAGTATTCTTACAAAATACACTGTTTACATCTTGTTCAAAATAATCTTCAGTTATTGAATATAAGCCCACTGCTTTAGTTGATTTTGTAAACGGTTGCTCAGTAAATTTTAACAACGTCAGTTGATTTTGTGAAGAATTCGTATTACTCTCACGATTCTCATTTTTAATTAATTCCGAACTTTGAACTAATACTGTTCTCGCAATTCGGACCTTATTCGCTGAAGTCATTTTATCTGGAGATAAAATTGTTTTAAGTTGTGGATTTAAATTATTTGTTGTTACTGTGAATTTTTTTGAAAATTGAGGAATTAAACAACTATAAAATTTTCCAGCATTCTTTAAAAATAGTTTTGAAAATTCTGACTTTAAGGTAATTTTTTGATCTTGAAGAGTACTAGAATTTAAGTTTTTACGAATAAGTAGTTTTTTTAAATCATAATAATTTACTGATATATTTCGATTTGTAATAGAATTTAGATTAGTATTAGATTGTGGGATTATTTTATATTGTAAATTTGTTTTAACTGTTAAAGTATCACTTTTACAATTTGGGAAGAAATATGGACGACCTTTCTGAACAGTCACAAATTTATCATTTTCAATAATAATTTTACCTGTTTTTGCTAAATTTGATTTACTCATAATGAAATCATTTAATTTCTTATTGGCAACCTCAGATTTATTTACAACAATACAATCATTATTGGAAATTAAGAAAATTTGTTTTTCTTTTTGTTTCTTGATCTTAAATTTTACAATCTCTAATGAGTTGGAAGTTAGAGTCTCTAAATATCCTAAAATATTGTAATTACTTACAAATTGATTTTTTTGAATTAAGAAACATGGATCAATATTCTTATCCCTTAAATTTGGTGCAATATAATTATTAAACTGAATCTTTTCAATAATATTAAAATCTACAGAATTCTTGTGCTTATTATTTGATAATTCGATATTAATCTGTTTTTTAAATAGATTATTAGTTTTGAATAATAAAAGATTTGCAATTAGATTAACATTTTTTACGCCATTTATACGTTGATTTGATTTATAGAAATACAGAGCTGTAGATTCTAAATTAAATTGTGATGGAGAACCAACCATTTGTTTAGCCAACGGTGAAGAAGGAGCCGCATAAGGAAATTCATAGATTTGAATTGGCCGAACTAATAGACGATCATGATTTTTTCCACCAAGACATTCACAAAATGATAAGTTTTGAATCTCAACATTTGAGAATAAAGCTTCACCTGGGTAGTAAACTTTCTTTTCAACTTTTTTTAATTTTTTTCCTTTGTAAACTAATCCCGATTTGATTGAGATTATTTGTGTGTTATTGCCTTTAGGAGTAATACTAACAATTCCAGAAGTTTTTGAAAATAAGTTTGGAATAAGCTCAAATCCCTTTGAAATAAAGTCACCATCTTCAATGAATAAAATATTTTGCTCACATTTTATTTTATGAACCTCTTCTCCTAACCAAACCATTGTACGAGATTTAACAACTGGTTTTGTTGTATTCGAATTTACTTTTAAGAATTTATCAAGAAACTTTCTAAATTTAGATTCGATATTTTCTAGTTTCTTTAATTTTCGATTGGCATTTAATAAAGTACGTTGAGTTCGAAGTAATTTCCGTGGGGCATCTTCTTCTTTTCGTTTTGCTTTATCTAATTTGCGTTGTATAATTGGATAAACTTTATTAGTTTCTTCTGTCTTTGAGAGACCTTTCGTTAGGAAATCAATATCTGATTCAGCTTTTTTAATATCCCAACGTGCCTTTTCAATACTTGTCCCAGAACGGGCAATTGTAATTTCTGCTCGTTGATATTCTCGATTCAATTCTAAAAGTTCATCTTCGTATGAAAAAAGACTATAATTGTTCTTCTGGAACGAAATTGAAGTTGTTTTTTGATTATTTCTTAAACTATTTCGAAAATCATAATACAAAATCCCTCCAGTCATTGTTAAAAAGGAGTTTGTGATTAAAGTACCTAATTTCTCATTCCGTGTTAGTTGTAAACAATTTTTAGAATAATTTTTTGTAATGGTTAAACAATATTTTTTTTCATCTAATGTTAATAAGTAATTCTTATAATTAGTTGAAGAATTAAATTTTTCTAATTTCGAATTTTTTAAAGAATACTTATTATGACTAACTTTAATTAACCCTTCATATAAACTTTTTTTATTATTTACAAATGTTACAACTCCACTGTAATGATTAATTAACTTTGTTCGAAAAACGTAACTAAACGGATTTAATTTATGATCCGGATAAAAATTAATAAATGAATTTAATGGGCTATTATATAATTGACCTGATAAAATCCAAATTAATTTATTATGATTTAGTAAATTAATTTTTTGCTTTAATTTGGGGATAAAGATTTCTCCACAAGTATCACTTAAAATTGTTTTAACTTCTGTTTTAACTTGTTTATTTGTATTGATCACTTCACCAATAACTGTATCTTTTGGAAGATATTGGTTATTTTTTGGGAATAAAATTGTATTCCGTAAGATATCAATCTTTACTAGTTCTTCGTTTTTATCTGCTGGAATTAAGACTAACGAACCAGCATTTTTTGTTACAAGAACATCTTCCCCTCGATTAGTTCGTAAAACTACTGTTTTTAATCGTTTATAGAATTGAATAATCCCATTAATGGGACTAATAATCTGTTGACGAGCTTCTGAAGTAAAAATACCACCAGTATGGAATGTTCTCATTGTCAACTGTGTACCGGGTTCACCAATCGACTGACCAGCAAGAATCCCAACAGCTTCTCCAATATCAACTAAATTTTCATTTGCTAAATCCCACCCATAACACTTTTGACAAATTGCACGATATAATTGACATGTTAATGGTGAACGGACAGAATATTCATCTATTTTCTTATCTTTAAATATTTGAATTAATTCAGGAGTTATCTGTGTATCTTGTTTTACAAGTAAATCAGAGGTTTGAGGGTCATAAATTGATTTATTTAAGACTCGTCCTAAAATTTTGTCAAAAATGTCTTGTTCATTTGTGAAATTTTTTCGTGAGAATACAAATGAATGGGTTGTTCCACAATCTTTTTCACGAATTAAAATATCTTGCGAAACATCAATTAGACGTCGAGTTAAATAGCCTGAGTTTGCGGTTTTTAATGCAGTATCTACGATCCCTTTTCGGGCTCCATATCCTGACATTAAATAATCTGTAATTGTTAATCCTTCACGAAAGTTCTTTTTAATTGGTAAATTCATAATCTGACCACTTGGATCAGACATTAATCCTCGCATTCCAACTAATTGTCGAACTTGTGAAAGGTTTCCACGTGCTCCTGAAAAAGCCATGATATACACTGAATTTAGTGGATCATAGTTTTTGAAATAGTAAATGATTTGGTTTTTCAATGATTCACTTGTCAAACTCCATGTATCAATGATTTTTTGAAATCGCTCAACATCGGTGATTTTACCCTTTAAAAAGATCTTTTCAGAGTTATGAATTTCTTGATTGGCTTTTTCAAGCATCACACTTTTTACAAACGGAATTTTCAAATCTTCAATACTGATCGAAATTCCAGCATGACTAGCATATTTAAAACCTAAATATTTTAATTCATCAGCTAGTAAACAAGCCTGCATAGAATCATAACTTGTAAAACTCCACGCCAATAATTGACGTAGTTGTTTTTTATCAATTAAAGTATTTTGATAGGTGTAAGTTTTCATAAAATATAGTTAATAGGTTATCTTTGAATTATAAAAAATTTAAGGTTTTCTGAATTGTATAATTTAAAATAACGCGACCAGTTGTTGTTTGTAAATATTGGTTAATTATGTCACCATTTGCATCTTTTCGAATCTGTAAATTTTCATAATATTCAATCACACTATTATCTGGTAATACAACTTTATTTTGTAAATTTGTCATATCATATTGTTCATCATTGTATCGAACCCAAATAGAGGTATGAATTTCAAGTTTATCTTGATTATATGCCAAAATTACATCTTCTAGGTTTGCAAAATAGTAGTTTGAACCCAATAATCCTTTAATATTTGTTGCAGTTAAATAATAACACCCAAGAACCATATCCTGACTCGGCATAATAATTGGTTCTCCATTAGCTGGAGATAAAAAATTATAAGGTGCTAACATTAGCATATAACATTCGGCTTGAGCTTCTGGTGATAGTGGAATATGTACTGCCATTTGGTCACCATCGAAATCGGCATTGAAAGCAGAACAAACTAATGGATGTAATTTAATAGCACGACCTTTTACAAGAATCGGCTCAAATGCTTGAATACCTAATCTATGTAGTGTTGGAGCACGATTTAAGAAAATTGGGTGGTTTTTCAGAATTTGTTCTAAAACAGGTTTAATAATTAATTCATCATATTGAATTAAATTTTTAGCAATTTTAATATTGTTTGCTAAACCTTGATTAATTAATTCTCGAATTACAAAGGGTTGAAACAGCTCAATTGCCATCTCATAAGGTAAACCACATTGATTTAATTTTAAGGTTGGACCTACGACAATTACAGATCGCCCAGAATAATCTACACGCTTTCCTAATAAATTTTGTCGAAAACGCCCATGTTTTCCTTTAATGATATCGGATAAAGATTTTAACGGGCGATTATTTGCACTTAAGGCAATTTTTCCTCGTTTTCCATTATCAATTAAAGTATCTACAGCTTCCTGTAATAATCGTTTTTCATTTCGAATAATTAATTGAGGCGCATCAATTTCTAATAACCGAAGTAATCTATTATTTCGTGTAATAATTCGTCTATAAAGTTCGTTCAGATCGGATGTTGCAAAACGTCCACCTTCTAACTGAATCATTGGACGTAATGCTGGTGGAATAATTGGTAAAATAGATAAAATCATCCATGATGGCTGGGAAGCCGTTCCAATTAAATTTTCTAAAATTCGAATTCGTTTAATAGCTTTTTCACGTATTTTATACAATCGATGTTGTTCCCATTTTCTGAACCAATGAGACGCAGAATATAATGGTTCCTCTTTGTTTAAGACTTTTGTACACACTAAAACAAAACAACGTGTTCGGAATATTTCAGATTCAAGATTTAATTTTTCTAATTCTCGTTTAATTAATGGTGCTCCAATTAAAAAACTCGGAGTAGCTTTTAATAAATATTTAGGAGTATGTTGACGTCGGTTCTGTGGTTTTGGATAAGGTTTTAAAGGATAATTACTCCGACCTAATTCTCGACTTCGACGATATTGTTGTAAATCCCAATGCAAACCATAGAATGAAATTTCATCTTCCGCAATAAAATACGTTAGTGACGCAAGTTTAATACGTTTAATACGTTCATCCCACAAACTAATAATTGTGGAAGGAGTTAGTTTTAAACCGTTTGAACTCCAAGAATAATCGAAATTTGTCAGTTTCAATTTATTTTCAAATTTTTCTGACTGGCTCGTATAGCTAGTATTCAACCGCTTTTCAAATTCTTCAACTTCTAGAAGAAGTGCCATAAAGTTTGGTCGACTATTAATATACCAAACATGAGTTACGGGATAAACTAAATTAATATATCCCATTCGATGTCGACGAACACGTGATTCTGTTAATTCAACGCCACAGCGTTCACAAATTAATCCTTCGTATCGAACACGCTTATATTTTCCACAAGCACATTCGAGACTTTTGCTTGGACCAAAAATACGTTCACAAAATAAACCATCCATCTCGGGTTTAAAAGTCCGATAATTGATGGTTTCTGATTTTTGAACTTCACCTACAAATTGCCCATTTGGCAATTTGCGGTTGGACCATTGTAAAATCCGGAAAGGTGATGCTAATTTAATCTTAATATAATTAAATTCTTTTACAAAATTTTTCATAATTTTTAAAATGAAATATCATTTATATTTGAAGTAGGTAAGAAAGTTTTAGAAAGAGCGTTATATTTTTCAACTAAATTGACTTCAGTTTCATATTTTTTAGAGGAACTAAACTTTTTAATTTTATAAGTACTCATATCTAAACCAATAGAACGTAATTCTTGTAATAATACTTTAAACGATTCTGGAATCCCAAATTGAGGAATTTGTTGTCCTTTTACGATCGCATTTAGTGTTTCATTTCGACCTTGCATATCATCGGACTTAATTGTCAAAATTTCTTTTAATGTAAAAGCTGCACCAAACCCTTCTAAGGCCCATACTTCCATTTCTCCAAAACGTTGACCACCATGCTGAGCTTTCCCTCTTAATGGTTGTTGTGTAATTAAAGAATAAGGACCTGTGGCTCTTGAATGCATCTTATCATCTACAAGATGGATAAGTTTTAACATATAGGCATTTCCAACGGTAATTGGGTTTTCAAATTCCTTTCCTGTTCTCCCATCTATTAAAACCATTTTACCTGGAGCATATGGATTAAAAATCCAACTTTTATTTTTTTTAATTGAAGCTTGACGAAGTTTTTTATTAATCAAAATCCGTGAAATTTCTAAACCATACATTTCATCAAATGGTAAAATTTTAAATCGACAATTTAGTTTATCGCCTGCAAACCCCAATAAACACTCATATAGTTGACCTACATTCATTCGAGAAGGAACACCTAATGGGTTTAGAATAATATCAATTGGAGTTCCATCTGGTAAGAATGGCATATCTTGACGTGCTAAAATTCTAGAAATGATACCTTTATTTCCATGTCGTCCAGCAATTTTATCTCCAACCTGAATTTTACGAATTTGAGCAATAAAGACATAAATTTTTTCTGATTTATAGGTCAATTTTGTCTTACGGTTAAACGTTACGGTTTCGATAACACGACCTGATTCACCATGTGGCATTCGGTATGAATTATCTTTTACTCCTTTAGCTTTTGCTCCAAAAATCGCACGTAATAATTTGGATTCCGGTAATTGTTCATAGGTATTTGTAGAAACAACTTTTCCAACTAAGATATCACCTGATCTAACAAATGTACCAACTCGTACAATTCCATCGTCATTTAAATGTTTAACTTCAGATAATGTTAAATTCGGAATCATTTTCATAGTTTGTTCGGAAATTTCACTATTTCGATTGATTTCAATTTTATAACGTTCAATGTGAATAGATGTAAAAATATCATCATATACTAAACGCTCACTAATTAGAATAGCATCTTCGAAATTATACCCTTGCCACGGCATATAAGCAATTAACGTGTTTTGGCCTAACGATAATTCACTACTTGTAATTGCTGGTCCGTCACTTAAAATTTGTCCAGATTGAATTTTTTCTCCTTTCCAAACAATAGGACGTTGATTAATACATGTTTGTTGATTCGAACGTAAATATTTTTGTAATTTATAAATGACTTTTTTATTATTATTGTCTTTAATTACAATTTTATTTGCGGTCACAGAATTTACAATACCGGAGATATGAGCATTTAAAGTCATTCCTGAATCAATAGCAATTTGGTTTTCTAACCCTGTTCCAACAATTGGTTTTTGTGGAAAAATTAATGGAACAGATTGACGTTGCATATTCGAACCCATTAAGGCACGGTTTGCATCATCATGTTCAAAGAAAGGAATTAGAGAAGCTGCAACCGAAACTACTTGAATTGTAGAAATTGAAATAAAATCTACTTCCGATGGTGTGACATTAATAAAATCTTGTTTATATCGAACAGAAATAATATTTTTTATTAAATAATTATTTTTATTAGTCGCAATATCCGCTGGAGCAATTTTATATAAATCTTCTACTTCTGCTGTTAAATAAATTGGATTTCCAGTTTTTAAAACTTTACCATTAATTACACGCCAGAATGGTGTTTCTAAAAAACCTAATTTATTGACACGTGCACATGTTGTTAATGATGCAATTAAACCTACGTTCTGACCTTCGGGTGTTTCGATCGGACAAATTCGACCGTAATGACTTGGATGGATGTCACGAACGGAGAAACTAATATGGTCACGATTTAATCCACCTGGTCCTAAACCACTAATTCGACGACGATGAGTCAATGAAGATAACGGATTTGTTTGATCCAAATATTGTGATAATTGACTTGATCCGAAAAATTCTCGAATTGTAGCATTAATAACACTAAAATTTAACAGATAATTTGACTCAATTGTATTTGTTTGATTTCGTAGTTTTCGAACTAATCGTTGGAATCCAATTCGGAATAAATTTTGTAATAATTCTCCAATTGATCGAACTCGCTTATTTTTAAGATGATCGATATCATCTGTAACAGCTTTTGAAATTGTCAATGAAATTAATTTATCAATAATTGCAAAAATATCTTCATAAGTAATGATTTGAAGTCGGTTACTAATCTTTAAACTTAATCGATTATTAATTTTTAACCGTCCAACTTTTCCTAGGTTATAATAATTTGGGTCAAAGATTTGTGAAAACTCTGAAATATTTTTAAAATATTCAAGATTTGAATCAAATCTACTGATTGGTTGCTTAAAATAAGTAGAATTAAGTAATAGTGGTTTATTGAAATAGAAAAAATCTGAATAATAAAGATTTTGATAAATTTCTAGATCAGTTAATCCCATTTCTTTCAAAAGAATAAGAATAGGTTTTTGGGTTATTTTATCTAATTGAATAATTAACTCTTCTTCTTGATTTTTAAGAGGATAGCTATAAGCATTCAATTTAGTATTTTTTTGGAAATTAAATCGAATCCATGAACCATATTCTGGAATTAACGTCGCTGAATACGATTCTTTATCACTATATTTTTTATGATAGTTTGTTTTAATTTCATGATCTTTATGATAAAGAAGTAATTGTGTTTTACTCTTCAGATATTTATCTCGTTTTTTCAAATAATTGTCGTGTCTTGCTAATTCTTCTTTTAAAACTTTTTTATCTTTCTTTAGTAAATCTTTTTCAGCTTGAATAACAAATGTTGTAGCATCATTTTTAATTAATTGATCTAAGCGTTTTGTCCGTTTACGAATGTTAGTTTTATATTTATCGAATGGTGTAGGATCAATTTCATAAGTTGTATGAATTTGACCAAAAAGATATTTTAATTGATCTTTTAAACTTGTTGAGAAATATAAAGTTGGTCGAAAAGCAGCGAATTTTGTTAATTGGTTTAAATTTGCTTCTTTTACTAAAGATTTTTTAATATTTTGTTTTAAAAATGAGAAATTTGGAACATCCAAAAACCAATTGATTAAATGTTCTGTAACTAAAACTAATCTTGAATTTAATTGTAGCTGAACGGTCAATTGTGAATTTACAATCGTTTTTGTATACAATTGAATAATTGTTTTAATTTGATTGTCAGATAATTTGATTGTTTGTTGCGAATTTAAAACTTTCTTCGAAACTGAAGATTCTGGTCCTAACGTTTGCGTAACAATTTTATATTTGGTTAAAATTTTTAATAAAAATTGGAAATATTTTAATAAAACATCAATACTATCATTTGTGAAATTGATTTTAGTATTAGTTTCGGTATATTTTTGTTTTAACCATTTCAAAAATAAAATACGTATATTTGAATTTGAATTTGATTTTAGTGCTTGGGAAACAACGACATAAAATTTAAAACATTGAAAGAACGAGAATGAGGATTCTTCTTTGGATTGTTTTAAAAACTCTAAAGAATAATAAGAAATAGGAATGGAGTTATGTTCCTGTGGTTGGGAATCATAAGTTTGATTCTCCCAAGTTGTAAAAATTTTTTTAACTCGTTTATTTTTTAAAAAATCAATAATCTTATCATCGGTATCCGTAAAGTTGATTCGTGGTTGGTCTAATTGGGGTTTTGAGAAAAATAAATCAAACTCCGAAATAAATGCTTCGCCAGATGGTAAAAATGTTCGTAATTTGTGGATATCGGCTGACAGTTTACGTTTAAAATGGTTTTGAACTCGTTGGTTTTTATTTTTTTCAAAATAAATACCAGGACTTCGAATAATTTGACTAACAATGACACGTTCACACCCATTAATAATGAATGTGGCATAGGTTGTCATAAGAGGTAAGGTAATAATTGGAAATTGGTTTTGATAATGAACTTGGTTTAGTACTTTATTTCGTACTTCAATCGGAATCACTAGCTGGGCGCGATAATTTCCACTATATTTTTTTGCGATTACTAAATTATATAGAGGTTTAATTAATACGTATTCTTGACTAAAAATTAAATATTCAGTATTTTGACTAAAATCATAAATTTTTGAGAATAAAGCTAACTCTTCGGTCAAACCTTGAGTAATAAACCAACAAAAGCTTACTCGTTGCATCGCAAGGAAATCGGGTAGAGCGTTGATATAATTAATATTTTTATGCATGATTTTAATTTATGCCATAGATAAGTTGTTAAAAGAAGATTTTAACTTCGTAAAATAAGAGTATCTAACTATTCAGCTGAGACATTATTGTAAATTTAATTACAATAATGTCGAAGTAGGAGATTTTATTATGATTCAAATAAAAATTTAATTGTGAAAAAAATCAATTTTGATTTTTACACACTATCTTTCCTATATTTTGATTTAACTAACAGCAGAAAGGCGACTAGCAAGTCGTGCTTTTTGGCGAGCTGCTGTATTCTTATGGAATACATTCTTCTTTGTTCCTTTATCTAAAAAACTATAGATTGAATTTAAAATTGTCTGTAATTTTTCTTTTGATTCAGGAGTTTGATCTTCCAAAGTCTTCAAAAAAAGTTTTGTTAACGTTCGAACAGAAGTTTTATAATAACGGTTTGTTATACGGTTTCGTTCGTTGGTTTCAATTCGTTTTCGCGCAGATTTATTATTAGCCATATTTTTTAAAATAAGTTATCAAGTAATATTTAAAATAAAAGTATAATATAAAATTGTAATACAATCATCGAAAAATTGGAAGGTTTTTTTTAGAAAAATTTATTAATTTATCATTAAACCTTGATAAGATGAAAATTTTTAGGCAATATAATAATTAAAATTATTAAGTTCAAATTTCTATGGCAAAAAATAAAGGCACTCGAATTTTAATTACGTTAGAATGTACAGAATGTCGTTCAAATTTAAATAAACGTTCACCTGGTGTATCAAGATATTCGACACAAAAAAACCGTCGAAATAATCCTGAAAGATTAGAGTTAAAAAAATATTGTCCAAATTGTAATAAACCTACTACACACAAAGAAATTAAATAAATTATGGCAAGACAAAAACAAAAAACTTCACCAATTGGTTTAAATCAAAAGATTGGTTATAAAGATATTGATTTATTAAAATTCTTTGTTACAGAACAAGGAAAAATTCTTCCACGTCGTGCAACAGGTGTAACTGTTCAACAGCAACGAAAATTATCAAAAGCAATCAAACGCGCGCGTGTATTATCATTATTCCCATTCGTTGCGTCAGATCCAATTTAAAATATCTTGAGTTATTATTTTTTATAATAATAACTCATTCTAATTTTTGGTTAATTTATAAGGAGAAATTTACTTTATGGGAAATTTTATTGATAAAACATTTACAGTAATTGCTGATATACTATTAAAAGTTTTACCTGCAAGTAAGCAGGAGAAACAAGCTTTTTCTTATTATCGTGCAGGTATGTCAGCTCAAGGAAAAGGACGTTATGCGGAAGCATTACGAAATTATTATGAAGCATTACAAGTAGAAGAAGATCCATATGATCGTAGTTATACACTATATAATATTGGATTAATTTATGGAAATACGGGGAAATATACGCAAGCATTGGAGTTTTACCACCAAGCATTAGCATTAAATTCTAATCTTCCACAAGCTTTAAACAATATTGCAGTAATATATCATTCTCAAGCTTTACGTGCACAAACATTTGATGATGATGAATATATTGATTTATCTAAAGAATTATTTGATAAAGCAGCAGAATATTGGATTCAAGCTTTAAAACTAGCGCCTGATAACTATCCAGGGGCCCGAAATTGGCTAAAAGTAACAGGTCGATTTATGGATTCATAATTTTAGGAAAGTGACACTTTTTGTGTCACATTGCATTATATAATCCTGTCAAATTTGCTGTATAATAAATACTAATTAGTAATAGTTGGAAATTATTGAAGACTATCCGTAAACATTTGAAAGTATATTTATTCGAAGATATTTTAATATGTTAAATCAAAATGGTAAAAACTAATTTAAATAAAGGTTTCGTTACTCAAATTATTGGTCCTGTATTAGATATTGCATTCACTGATGGCAATTTACCTCCTATTTACAGTGCACTTAAAATCGAATTAGCTGATGGAAGCTCAACAATTGTTGAAGTACAACAATTATTAGGTGACAATCAAGTTCGTGCGGTTTCAATGCGTTCAACAGATGGTTTAAAACGTGGTGTAGAAGCAGTTGATTTAGGTACTCCTATTAGTGTACCTGTTGGTGCTGTAACATTAGGTCGTATTTTCAACGTAATCGGTGAGCCGGTTGATGAGCAGGGAGATGTTTCATTTGATGAAACATTACCAATTCACAGAGATGCACCAGCATTTACAGAATTAGAAACTAAACCATCAATTTTTGAAACTGGTATCAAAGTAGTTGATTTATTAGCACCATACCGTCGTGGTGGTAAAATTGGTTTATTTGGTGGTGCCGGTGTTGGTAAAACTGTTTTAATTATGGAATTAATTAACAATATTGCCAAAGCTCACGGTGGAGTATCAGTATTTGGTGGTGTAGGTGAACGTACTCGTGAAGGAAATGATTTATACGAAGAGATGAAAGAATCTGGTGTAATTAACGAAAGTAATTTCACAGAATCTAAAGTAGCTTTAGTATATGGTCAAATGAATGAACCTCCAGGAGCACGTATGCGTGTAGGTTTAACAGCTTTAACAATGGCGGAGTACTTCCGTGATGTAAACAAGCAAGATGTTTTATTATTCATTGATAATATCTTCCGTTTCACACAAGCTGGTTCTGAAGTATCTGCTTTATTAGGTCGTATGCCATCAGCAGTAGGTTACCAACCAACATTAGCAACTGAGATGGGTGCGTTACAAGAGCGAATTACATCAACAACACAAGGTTCAATTACATCTATTCAAGCTGTTTATGTACCAGCTGATGATTTAACAGATCCAGCTCCAGCAACAACGTTTGCCCATTTAGATGCAACAACAGTATTATCTCGTAATTTAGCAGCGAAAGGTATTTACCCAGCGGTAGATCCATTAGATTCAACATCAACAATGCTACAACCAGGTATTGTAAGTGAAATTCACTACGAAACTGCAGAAACAGTAAAAGAAACATTACAACGTTACAAAGAATTACAAGATATTATTGCAATTCTAGGTATTGACGAATTATCAGAAGAAGATCGTTTAACAGTTGCACGTGCACGTAAAGTTGAACGATTCTTATCACAACCATTCTTCGTTGCTGAAATCTTCACAGGTTCACCAGGTAAATATGTAAGCTTAGAAGAAACAATCAAAGGTTTCACTATGGTTTTAAATGGTGAATTAGATGATTTACCAGAACAATCATTCTACCTTGTAGGAAATATTGACGAAGCAATCGAAAAAGCAGAAACTCTAAAATAAGGAGTCAAATATATGGTTATGAACATTCGTGTCCTTACCCCAGACAGAGTCATTTGCTCAACAACGGCAGATGAAGTAGTTTTACCTGGCTTAACTGGGCAAGTAGGCGTATTAGATGGTCATGCTGCATTAATTACTGCATTAGATACAGGTCTATTACGAATCAAATTAGATGATAAATGGACGCCTATCATTTTATGTGGTGGATTAGCAGAAATTGATCGAAATCGTGTCACAGTTTTAGTAAACGATGTTGAAGAACTTATTGATATTGAATTAAGTGAAGCAACACAAGAATTAGAGAAAGCAACACTTGCTGTTGAAGAAGCTGAAACCGATAAGGGTTTATTAGATGCGTCTGTTGAATTAAAAAAAGCAACAGCCAAATTAGAGGCTATGAATTATTTATCTTAAATAATCTTTCTATATTTTACAAACTATAATTTCATTTATAGTTTGTAAAATTGATAAAAAACATAAATTCTCAAATAGTATAAATTTATCTTTCTATATGCCAACCAATTCTAATTTTAATTTTACAAATAATTCAGTGGTGACATTAGAATTACCTTTTTCAGAGCATGTAGAAGAATTACGACAACGTCTTTTTTTAATCGTTGGTGTCATTCTATTATTTACATGTTTTGCATTTGTGGAAGTAAAAAGTCTAGTTAAAATTTTAGAACTTCCAATCAATAACGTGAAATTTTTTCAACTATCACCGGGAGAATATTTTATTTCAACAGTAAAAATCTCATTTTATACGGGCTTACTTTTTTCAAGTCCGGTTGCCATTGGTCAATTAATTTTATTCTTATTACCAGGTTTAACAAAAAAAGAGACAAAAATTATTCTTCCATTATTAATAAGTTCATTAGTTTTATTTGGTTTAGGATTAGCTTTCTCATATTATACTTTAGTTCCAGCCGCATTAAACTTTTTCCTAAATTATAGTGAAGAAGTTCTTGAACCGTTTTGGTCATTTGATCAATACTTTGAATTTATTCTTGTTTTATTTTACAGTACAGGATTAGCATTTCAGATTCCTATTATTCAAATTTTAGTAGGCTTACTAAATATTGTTTCTCCAAAACAAATGTTAGGTGCTTGGCGTTATGTCATATTGATTTCAACAATTCTGGGAGCAATTTTAACACCTTCAACTGATCCATTAACACAATTATTATTATCATTTGCGATAGTATTATTATATATTTCTGGTTTAGGAATCTTGTTTTTAATAAAAAATTAACTTATATATAGAATATTTATACTTAACAAGTATTTAAATTATGGCAACTAACAAGTTTTTTAAAAGTCTTTTATTTGCTTCAACGATTGCTGTAAGTGTTTTTGGATCATATGTTCCAGATTCAGTAGCATATCCAGTTTTTGCACAGCAAAATTATTCAAACCCTCGTGCAGCAAATGGAAAATTAGCTTGTGCGAATTGTCATTTAAATCAAAAAGCAATTGAGATTGAAGCACCACAAGCAGTTCTACCAAATTCAGTTTTTGAAGTAGAAGTAAAAGTACCATATGACACAAGTAAGAAACAAATTGGTGCAAACGGAAAACAAGCTGACTTAAATGTTGGTGGTATCTTAATTTTACCAAAAGGTTTTAAATTAGCATCGAAACAGCAAATTTCACCAGAAATTAAAGCAAAAAATAAAGGTGTATTTATTTCACCTTACAGCACTGAATTAGATAATATGTTTGTTGTAGGACCGATTGCCGGCAAAAAACATCAAGAATTAATCTTCCCAGTTGTTGCTCCGGATCCAGAAAAGGATTCAGATGTGAAATACTTAACATACCCATTCTACGCTGGTGGTAACCGTGGACGTGGTCAAGTTTACCCAACTGGTGAGAAAAGTAATGTAAACGTTTTTGGTGCTACACAAGCTGGTCAAATTACTGGTATTACTGTTTCAGAAAAAGGTGATTCAATGATTGAAATCGTTAATGCAAGCGGTGTGAAAACATCACAAGCGGTTCCAAAAGGATTAGAATTAGTTGTGAAATCAGGTGATATCGTAACAGCAGACCAAGATTTAAATGTTAATCCAAATGCAGGTGGATTTGGTCAAGAAGAATCGGAAATTGTTTTACAAAATCCAATTCGTATTATCGGCTACCTTGTTTTCTGTTTCTTTGTTCTATTAACTCAAATCTTATTAGTTTTAAAGAAAAAACAATTCGAAAAAGTACAAGCTGCGGAACTTAATTTCTAAATCTTTTTTTAGAGCCAAAGAAAGAAACTTATTTTTCTCGATTAGAGTCAAAAAAGTTTTATATACCGTGTTAATTTGTTCTTTATGCATTAAAAAGAAGTTCATTTCTAAAAATGGACTTCTTTTTAGTCTGCAGAATTTCAAACTTGATGTTTTACTAAAAATTCTAAATTGTGTTCGACGAAGTTACAAGATTAAATTTTGAAAGTTATCATTGACAATTTTGATCAAACTATGGTAACATATTTATAGATCATTAAAAGAAAATATTTTCAATTCAGTTTAATTGAATATATGCATAAACGTTATGTTATTTTGCGCGGAGTAGAGCAGTCTGGTTAGCTCGTTGGGCTCATAACCCGAAGGTCAGTGGTTCAAATCCATTCTCCGCTAGAAGCTAATAGTTTTAATTGTGATAATTTTAATAAAAAATTTTTTTTTATATTAAAATTATATATTAAACATTAAACATTTATAAAGTTTTACAGATGACATTAAACTTACAAACACCTTTCCCAACCTTTGGTGGAAGCACAGGAGGTTGGTTACGCTCAGCGGAAGTTGAAGAAAAATATGCTATCACTTGGACAAGTTCAAAAGAACAAATCTTTGAAATGCCGACGGGTGGAGCAGCAATCATGCGTAGTGGAGAGAATTTATTGTATTTAGCACGTAAAGAACAGTGTTTAGCATTAGGTACTCAATTAAGAACGTTTAAAATTAATGATTACAAAATTTATCGAATTTTCCCAAGTGGTGAAGTTCAATATTTACATCCAAAAGATGGTGTTTTCCCTGAAAAAGTAAACCCAGGACGAGTTGCAGTAAATACTCGTACTTTCTCAATTGGTAAAAATCCAAACCCCGCTCAAATTAAATTTAGTGGGACAGCTACATACGATACTTAATAAAATTAAGATTAGTTTTATAACTAATCTTTTTGGCGAGATGGCAGAGTTGGTCGATTGCGTCTGATTTGAAATCAGATGAATCTTTACGGGTTCCGTGGGTTCGAATCCCACTCTCGCCTTTATTTAAGAGTTTGCTTAACAGTGTAAAAGAATGTGAAAATTATCTTATGAGTAAAGTTTACGATTGGTTTGAGGAACGTTTAGAGGTTCAAGCAATTGCTGATGATATTTCTAGTAAATATGTTCCACCGCATGTAAATATCTTTTATTGTTTTGGTGGTCTTGTTCTTACTTGTTTTTTAATTCAAGTTGCAACTGGATTTGCAATGACTTTCTATTACCGACCTAGTGTAGTAGACGCATTTGCATCAGTAGAATACATTATGACGAGTGTAAATTTTGGTTGGTTAATCCGTTCAATGCACCGTTGGTCAGCTAGTATGATGGTATTAATGTTAGTATTACATGTATTCCGTGTATATTTAACAGGTGGTTTTAAAAAGCCGCGTGAATTAACTTGGGTAACTGGTGTTATTTTATCAGTTGTAACTGTTTCATTTGGTGTAACAGGATACTCATTACCATGGGATCAAGTAGGATTCTGGGCTTGTAAAATTGTAACAGGTGTACCAGCAGCTGTACCAATCGTTGGACCACCATTAGTATTAGTTTTACGTGGTGGCGAAAGTGTAGGTCAAGCGACATTAACACGATTCTATAGTGCACATACATTTGTTTTACCAGTTGCAGCAGCAGTATTAATGCTAACTCATTTCTTAATGATTCGCAAACAAGGTATTTCAGGTCCGTTATAATTTTTTAACAATCTAATAATTTAACTATTAAAAACTATTATGTCAGTAATTAAAAAACCAGATTTAACCGATCCAAAATTAAGAGCAAAATTAGCAAAAGGAATGGGTCATAACTATTATGGTGAGCCAGCATGGCCAAATGATATTTTATACATTTTCCCATTAACAATGTTAGGTATGTTTGCATGTTGTGCAGGCTTAGCAGTTTTAGCACCAACTCAAATGGGTGAACCTGCAGATCCTTTTAACACACCATTAGAAATTTTACCAGAATGGTATTTCTTCCCAACATTTAATTTATTACGTGTATTACCAAATAAATTATTAGGTGTATTAGCAATGGCTGCTGTTCCAGCTGGGCTTATTACAGTACCATTTATTGAGAATGTTAACAAATTCCAAAACCCATTCCGTCGTCCGATTGCTAGTTTAACATTTGTTTTCGGTTTCTTTACAGCAGTTTGGTTAGGTATCGGTGCATGTTTACCAATCGATAAAGCAGTTTCATTAGGTTTCTGGTAAACTGTTATTTCACTGAGGTTTTTCGTTTCAACTAAATATGTTATAATTATTAATTAATAATTATAACATATCTTAAAACTCAACTCGTTTTCGGGTTTTACTCCAAAACGAATATAATGGCGTTTAAAATAAATTAAACCAATAAAAATAAATAATAAAGATTACTTTGAAGATTCTTCTTTGAGGTCCTCAAAAGTTTTCTAAAAAATTTTTCTATTTTTTAGAAAAACTTGATACAATGTATATTGTAGTTAATTTTACTATTTTTAATTTTATTACTATTAAAAAAAAAGGAAATTTTAGAAATGACACCTTCATTAGCAAATTTTGTATCTAGTTTAGTTGCAGGCGCAGCAGTTGTAATTGTTATCGGCGTTGCATTAGCAATTATTAGTAAAAGTGATAAAGTTACACGAGCATAATAGTCTAAAAATTTAGACATATTTGGTTATACTCTTTTTAGTTAATTTTATCTTATGATCTATTAAAAATAAATATTTTATGATAAATGTTAGTTTTGGTCCAAATATTTTCTTAGGTATTATTGTAAGTGTTGGAGTTCTAATTTTGTATTCTCTGAGAAATGTTAAACCAGAAATTGCCCGTGACGAAGATATTTTTTTTTCCACAATGGGTCTTCTTTACAGTTGTATTCTAATGGTCCATGGTTGGCGATTAGATCCAATTCTATTATTTAGTCAAGTTTTAATAGTTGTAACTGTTTTAGTTGCCGGTTGGGAAAACATTCGTTTACGAGGTTTAATAGCTAATTTAGCAAAATCAAAAAAGAAAAATAAAAATCGAAGTTAACTCTAAACGAAACTTTTTAAAAATCTTGGTTTCAAGTTTGTAAACAATTTTTTTTAACTTATGCTTAAAAAGTATTCACAGATCGTTTCAATTTTATTTGTTGGTATTTTTGGTCTTTTTGTAACAACAGCATCAGCAATTGACTTAGATGAAGCAACACGAACAGTTGTTAAAGATAGTAAAGGTACAACAGTTGTTTTAACTCCAGAACAAGTAAAACGTGGTAAACGTTTATTCAATGCAACATGTGGTGCATGTCACTTAGGTGGTATTACAAAAACAAACCCAAATGTTGGCTTAGATCCAGAAGCTTTAAGTTTAGCAACACCTCGTCGTGATAGTATTGAGGGATTAGTAGATTTCTTAAAAAATCCAACAACATATGATGGACAAGAATCAATTGCAGAAGTACACCCAAGTATTAAGAGTGCGGATATTTACCCACGTATGCGTTCTGTAACTGATGAAGATTTAACAGCAATCTCTGGTCACATTTTATTACAACCAAAAATCATTACAGAGAAATGGGGTGGTGGTAAAATTTACTTCTAAATTGTTTTAAAAAATTTCAAAAAGAATTATTCTTTTTGAAATTTTTACACATTTTCTATTTTACAAAAATTAAAAATATTTTTAAAATAAAAGCATGTAGCTCAGGGGATAGAGCATCAGATTCCGATTCTGAAAGTCAAGGGTTCGATTCCCTTCATGCTTATGAGTTACTTGCTTCAATAATTCAAGTCTTTTACTAATCTAATTTCAGAACTATATCCGAAGGATCAGATATTTCAAAAATTTAAAGAAATTAAGATAAAAACCATGGGGCTGCTTTGGTTTCGACATTTAAATTTTATTAAGATACGAATCAAGTCGAAGTTCATATTCTTCGAAAAAAAAATATACAAATTTCAAATAAATGCTAAAAATTTAATTTTATCCGTTTCAACTTTTATCAATTCAATTTGTAAAGTTAACCAGTCAAACTCATTACGATTTGCTGTGTAAGAATTATTTTTCTTTCTCATTTTATCACTATATCTAGACGTTTTTTGTCTAATAGTTTAGAATAACTTAAAAATATATCCTGTTCTTTAGAACTATGCTTGTGATAAAAGTATCTTAAAAAGTTTAAATGGACGTGGGTTCAATTCCCATCAGCTCCATATTTTGCATTCGTGGCCGAGCGGTTGAAGGCACCGGACTCATAATCCGTTTTCCTCTGGAACATCACTGGTTCGAACCCAGTCGAATGCATTTAAATAATTTAAATATTGTTTTTTTTCAAATGTGATTGTAAACTTATTTATAACAAATAATCAAATGTAATAATTTAAACGTATGGCTAAATTAAATGTTCAACAAATAGTAAATGGGGTAGAAGCCCAGTTTCTAAAAAAAGAAATACCACCTGTACGAATTGGAGATAATGTAAAAGTTGGTGTTAAAATTATTGAAGGAAATAAAGAACGAGTACAATTTTACGAAGGAACAGTTATTGCAAAAAAAAATAGTTCTATTAATACTACAATTACAGTAAGAAAAATTTTACAAGGTATTGGAATTGAACGAATTTTCTTACTTCATTCACCAAAGATTGACTCAATTGAGATCTTACGTTCGTCAAAAGTAAGACGTTCGAAATTATATTATTTAAGAAACTTAAAAGGAAAAGCAAGTCGTTTAAAACAAACATTTAAGTAGAATAAATTTTTTTACATCTATTGGATTTAAGTGGTATAATATAAGTTACTGAAGTCCTAGTAGAATAATTTTACTTTGTACCTTCTATTTATTAATTATAAGGAGTTTTATGGTTGCATATAAAGTAACACTAACATCAGAAGAGCATGATATTAACGAAACAATCGAATGTGATGAAGAAATGTTCATCTTAGATGCAGCAGAAGAGCAAGGAATTGATTTACCTTATTCATGTCGTGCAGGTGCATGTTCAACATGTGCTGGTATCGTAAAAGCAGGTGAAATCGATCAATCAGAGCAATCATTCTTAGATGAAGATCAAATGGCTGACGGTTTCGTATTAACATGTATTGCTTACCCTAAATCAGACTGTACAGTTGCAGTACACGAAGAAGAAGCATTATACTAATTAACTAGGAATAAATTTACTAGTTTTTTAACAAACTAACGATTCAGTTAGATAATTTTGATTCATAGAAATCTACAATCTTTAACGATTGGGATTTCTATGAATCAAATAGTTCACTCATTGTATTGACATTTTAATAACTTTTCTCTATAATAACTTTAGAACTATATAAATAAATGGGTGATTAACTCAGCGGTAGAGTGTCTGCCTTACAAGCAGAAGGTCACAGGTTCAAATCCTGTATCACCCATAGAACTTAAATAAAGGGCCTATCGTCTAACGGATTAGGACAGAAAACTTCTAATTTTCCAATGTAGGTTCGATTCCTACTGGGCCTACTCGGTAGTTATAGAAATACAATTTGAGATGCCACTGATAGATATAAAACATTTTATTTATGTCTTTTTTGATTTAGGTGAGTTTTTTGTGATTTCATTTCCTAAATATTATTGTTAATTTGGTATTGACAAATCAACAGTAATAAAATATAATTTGATATAGAATAAACAACAAAATAAAGTTAATCAGAGTTTTAATTATTCATAAAATAGACTTCGATAACATCCGCTGGTGTAGCTCAATGGTAGAGCAACGGTTTTGTAATCCGTAGGTTGGGGGTTCAAATCCCTTCACTAGCTTTTTTAATAATAGTAGTAATAAAAAATAGTTAAATTCACACTTAATTCGTGAATTCTAGATTAAATGTCTTCAATAGATTTTTATTCGTTTTGAATCAAAATGAAAGCTTAGAAAAATAGGTAAAATTAATATTTTATTATTTTTCTAAACTTCAATGATCAATGAATTTAAAACGAATATTGGAAGTTTATAGGTTAAACGTCAAATTGACTTCCGCGTCTGTACTGTAAAAATGCAGCAACAAAAAGACCCATTGCTGTAACCGTAATCATTCCTAAAACTATTCCAGATAATAAAGGTTCTACCATAATATTTTTATTTTTATTATAAACTTACGTATATCTATTTTTAGAATAGTATTATACAATGAGTGAACTAATTTATAAGCTTAAAATTAAATTATCTAAATCCAATTGCTGCTTGCCATACAAAGGCTAATAGTAAGAAGAAAACTGGAATAACTGGCAATACGTCAACGATTGGACTAAAAATAACGTATGCTTCTGGTAAACGAGATAATAATAAAGTTTCCATAAATAATAATATATCTTTAAAGTTTTTTTAAGGCTAATTGAAGTATTAGATTTAATAGTAATGATTTTACTATAAAATCAAAGAAATTTTTATTTATATTGGGATGTAATTTTCTCAAAGTGGGATCTCAAATTTTTTTCGGGAATTAAATCTAAATTTATGAGTGATAAATTTGTGAAAAAGAAATTGAAACCACAGACAAATTTAATAAATTATTTTGTTTCTTTTTTGTACTTTTAACGTACAATACTATTCTAGGTTAGAGAGTTTAGAATAAAAACTTAGATAAGCGTTTATTCTTTCAATAATTAAATTAAAGGATTATTAAAATATGACCATTGCTATTGGACAAAACCAAGAACGTGGCTTATTTGACTTGATCGACGATTGGTTAAAAAAAGACCGATTTGTATTCGTTGGTTGGTCAGGTTTATTATTATTCCCTACTGCATACTTAGCAGCTGGTGGATGGTTAACAGGTACAACATTTGTAACATCATGGTATACACACGGTTTAGCAAGTTCATACCTTGAAGGTTGTAACTTCTTAACTGCAGCTGTATCAACACCTGCAAACAGTATGGGTCATTCATTATTACTTTTATGGGGTCCGGAAGCACAAGGTGATTTCACTCGTTGGTGTCAAATTGGTGGCTTATGGACATTCGTAGCTTTACATGGTGCATTTGGTCTAATTGGATTCTGTTTACGTCAATTTGAAATTGCTCGTTTAGTTGGTATTCGCCCATATAACGCGATTGCTTTCTCAGGTCCAATTGCTGTATTTGTTTCAGTATTCTTACTATATCCTTTAGGACAAGCAAGTTGGTTCTTCGCACCAAGTTTTGGTGTAGCAGCAATTTTCCGTTTCTTATTATTCTTACAAGGTTTCCATAACTGGACACTAAACCCATTCCACATGATGGGTGTTGCAGGTATTTTAGGTGGTGCATTATTATGTGCTATCCACGGTGCAACTGTAGAAAATACATTATTTGAAGATGGTGATGCAGCAAACACATTCCGTGCATTCACACCAACTCAATCAGAAGAAACTTACTCAATGGTTACAGCAAACCGTTTCTGGTCACAAATTTTCGGTGTAGCGTTCTCAAACAAACGTTGGTTACACTTCTTCATGTTATTTGTACCTGTAACTGGTTTATGGACTAGTTCTATTGGTATCGTAGGTTTAGCATTAAACTTACGTGCATACGATTTTGTTTCACAAGAATTACGTGCGGCAGAAGATCCAGAATTCGAAACATTCTATACAAAAAATATTTTATTAAACGAAGGTATTCGTTCGTGGATGGCTGCACAAGATCAACCACATGAAAACTTTGTATTCCCTGAGGAGGTATTACCACGTGGAAACGCCCTTTAATAGTAGTATCGCAGGTCGCGACATCGAGTCAACAGGTTTTGCTTGGTGGAGTGGAAATGCGCGTTTAATCAATGTTTCAGGTAAATTATTAGGTGCTCACGTAGCACACGCTGGCTTAATGGTATTTTGGGCTGGTGCAATGATTTTATTTGAAGTTTCTCACTTTGTACCTGAAAAACCTTTATACGAACAAGGTTTTATTTGTATGCAACATTTAGCTACATTAGGTTACGGTATTGGCCCAGGTGGTGAAATCACTACAACTGTACCATACTTCGCGGTTGGTGTAATTCACTTAATTTCATCAGCAGTTTTAGGATTTGGTGGTATTTACCACTCATTATTAGGTCCTGATACATTAGAAGAATCATTCCCATTCTTTGGTTATGATTGGCGTGACAAAAATAAAATGACAACAATCTTAGGTATTCACTTATGTCTTTTAGGTTGTGGTGCATTCTTATTAGTTGCAAAAGCAATGTACATCGGTGGTGTATATGATACTTGGGCACCAGGTGGTGGAGATGTTCGTTACATCACAACACCAACATTAAATCCAATTGTTATTTTCGGTTACGTTTTCCGTTCTCCATTTGGTGGTGACGGTTGGGTTGTTTCTGTAAACAACATGGAAGATGTTATCGGTGGTCACATCTGGGTTGGTGTTTTATGTATTACTGGTGGAATCTGGCACATCTTCACAAAACCATTCGCATGGGCACGTCGTGCTTTCGTATGGTCTGGTGAGGCTTACCTTTCATACAGTTTAGCTGCTATCTCTTTAATGGGTTGGACAGCTGCTTTATACGCTTGGTACAACAACACAGCATACCCAAGTGAACTTTACGGTCCAACTGGTCCAGAAGCATCACAATCACAAGCATTTACATTCTTAGTTCGTGACCAACGATTAGGTGCTAATGTTTCATCTGCACAAGGTCCAACAGGTTTAGGTAAATACTTAATGCGTTCACCAAGTGGAGAGATTATCTTCGGTGGTGAAACAATGCGTTTCTGGGATTTACGTGCACCATGGGTTGAGCCATTACGTGGTCCAAACGGTTTAGATATTAACAAAATTAAAAATGATATCCAACCATGGCAAGAACGTCGTGCGGCTGAATACATGACACACGCTCCATTAGGTTCACTTAACTCAGTAGGTGGTGTAGCTACAGAAATTAACTCAGTTAACTATGTATCACCTCGTTCATGGTTATGTTGTTCACACTTCATCTTAGCCTTCTTCTTCTTAGTAGGTCACTGGTGGCATTCTGGTCGTGCTCGTGCAGCAGCAGCTGGTTTCGAAAAAGGTATTAACCGTGCTAACGAGCCAGTATTATCAATGCGTCCAATTGATTAATAATAGATCTTTGATCAATTTAGAATCAAAAATAATTCTAAATCAATACTTTAAAATAATGAATAATAGTTATTTCTATTATTCATTATTTTTTATTCTCAGTACTGAACTTAATCTTTATTCATTTACGGTTCATACTCAGGGTTAGGTTCATCATTATAATGACTACCGATGGAAGTCGATTTGGTATATAAACTTATTAGTTTATGTACCAAATTTAAAGGTATCGGAAGGATACGAATTTTTTTCTTTTCAATTATGGAATCTCCAATTCGACTAGAATAGAGATCCACAAACCAATAAAACTGAATCCAAAAAGTAATTTCCGATTGTGAGATTATTTTTGGAACATTTTTGGAAAACTAACTATAATTAGAATCTGAAAACTCGTAATAAACAACTATTGATTTCAATGACTGTTTTTTAGATTATGAGAGTTTCATAGATTTTTGTCTCCCAATAAGGAGAAATAGTAATGGCAATAAGCTCAACCGATCGTCGGACAAAAAATGTTCAAGTTTTTGTCGAAAAAGATGCAGTCGAAACTAGTTTCGCGAAATGGGCCCAACCAGGTCATTTTTCTCGAACTTTAGCGAAAGGTCCAAAAACAACTACTTGGATTTGGAATTTACATGCTGACGCTCATGATTTTGATAGTCAAACAAGTTCGTTAGAAGAAGTTTCTCGTAAAATTTTCAGTGCACATTTTGGACAATTAGCAATTATTTTCTTATGGATTAGTGGTATGCATTTCCATGGTGCATATTTTTCTAATTACTCAGCTTGGTTAAATGATCCTGTAAATATTAAACAGAGTTCTCAGGTTGTTTGGCCAATTGTTGGTCAAGAAATCTTAAATGGTGATGTAGGTGGAAACTTCCAAGGTATTCAAACAACATCGGGTTGGTTCCAAATGTGGCGTGCAGAAGGAATCACAAGCGAAGTTGAATTATATTGGATTGCAATTGGCGGACTTGCGATGTCAGCAATTATGTTATTTGCAGGTTGGTTCCACTACCACAAAGCAGCACCAAAATTAGAATGGTTCCAAAATGCTGAATCAATGATGAATCACCATTTAGCTGGTTTATTAGGCTTAGGTTGTTTATCTTGGTCAGGTCACCAAATTCATATCGCTTTACCAATTAATAAATTGTTAGATGCTGGTGTTTCACCACAAGAAATTCCATTACCTCACGAATTTTTAATTAACCGCGAATTAATGAGTCAATTATATCCTAGTTTTTCAAAAGGATTAGCTCCATTCTTCGCTGGTCATTGGGGTGAATACTCAGATTTCTTAACATTCAAAGGTGGTTTAAATCCTGTAACAGGTGGATTATGGTTAAGTGACATCGCTCACCACCATTTAGCTTTAGCAGTTTTATTCATTTTTGCTGGTCACATGTACCGTACAAATTGGGGTATTGGTCACAGCATGAAAGAAATTTTAGAAGCTCACAAAGGACCATTCACAGGTGAAGGTCACAAAGGCTTATACGAAATTTTAACAACTTCATGGCATGCTCAATTAGCAATTAATTTAGCTATGATGGGTTCATTAAGTATTATTGTGGCGCATCACATGTATGCAATGCCACCATATCCGTATATTGCAACGGATTATGCTACACAACTTTCGTTATTCACTCACCACATGTGGATTGGTGGATTCTGTGTTGTTGGTGGTGCCGCTCATGGAGCAATTTTCATGGTTCGTGATTACACACCAGCAAATAATTACAACAATTTATTAGATCGAGTATTACGTCACCGTGATGCAATTATTTCGCATTTAAATTGGGTTTGTATTTTCTTAGGATGTCACGCTTTCGGATTCTACGTTCATAACGATACAATGCGAGCATTAGGTCGTCCACAAGATGTCTTCTCAGATAAGGCAATTCAATTACAACCAATTTTCGCACAATGGATTCAAAATATTCATTTATTAGCACCGGGAACAACAGCTCCAAATGCATTAGCTACAACTAGTTATGCCTTCGGTGGTGAAGTAGTAGAAGTAGGTGGTAAAATTGCAATGATGCCTATTAAATTAGGTACAGCTGATTTTATGGTACACCATATTCATGCTTTTACAATTCACGTAACTGTTTTAATTTTATTAAAAGGTGTGTTATACGCACGAAGCTCAAAATTAATTCCGGATAAAGCAAATTTAGGATTCCGTTTCCCTTGTGATGGTCCAGGTCGTGGTGGTACATGTCAAAGTTCAAGTTGGGATCATGTGTTCTTAGGTTTATTCTGGATGTATAATTCAATTTCAGTAGTAATTTTCCACTTCAGTTGGAAAATGCAATCGGATGTTTGGGGTACTATCTCACCAGATGGTACAATTTCACACGTTACGGGTGGAAACTTTGCGAAGAGTGCCGTTACAATTAACGGTTGGTTACGTGATTTCTTATGGTCACAAGCTTCACAAGTAATTCAATCATATGGATCTGCATCGTCAGCATATGGTTTAATCTTCTTAGGAGCTCACTTTATTTGGGCATTTAGTTTAATGTTCTTATTCAGTGGTCGTGGTTACTGGCAAGAATTAATCGAATCAATTGTTTGGGCACATAATAAATTAAACTTTGCACCAGCTATTCAACCACGTGCACTGAGTATTACTCAAGGTCGTGCTGTTGGTTTAGCTCATTATTTATTAGGTGGTATTGGAACGACTTGGTCATTCTTCCTAGCTCGTGCAGTATCAATTAGTTAAATTTTTTCGAAAAGTTTTATACATTCATTGCAGATAAAATATTCACTAATTCAGGAATATTTTATAACTAACTAAAATTTATATAAATAAGGTATTTTATAATTATGGCAACTAAATTCCCAAAATTTAGCCAAGCCCTAGCACAAGATCCAGCAACTAGAAGAATCTGGTATGGTATCGCAACTGCTCATGATTTAGAAGCTCATGATGGTATGACAGAAGAAAACTTGTACCAAAAGATTTTTGCGTCACACTTTGGTCATTTAGCCATCATTTTCTTATGGACTTCTGGTAATCTATTTCATGTTGCTTGGCAAGGAAATTTCGAAAAATGGGTTACGAATCCTTTAAAAGTGAAACCAATTGCACACGCAATTTGGGATCCACACTTTGGTGATTCAGCCTTAAAAGCATTTAGTAAAGGAAATACATATCCTGTGAATTTCGCGTATTCAGGCGTATACCAATGGTGGTACACTATTGGATTCCGTACGAATCAAGAATTATACACAGGATCGATTGGACTATTATTACTTTCATGTGCATTATTATTTGCGGGTTGGTTACATTTACAACCAAAATTCCGTCCAAGTTTATCTTGGTTTAAAAATAATGAATCACGATTAAATCACCATTTATCAGGTTTATTAGGTGTAAGTTCATTAGCATGGACTGGACACATTGTTCACGTAGCAATTCCTGCATCACGTGGTGTTCATGTTGGTTGGGATAATTTCTTAACGACTCCTCCACATCCAGCTGGTTTAGCTCCATTCTTTAGTGGTAATTGGACAGTGTATGCGGAAAATCCTGATAGTGCTTCACATGTTTATGGAACAAGTGAAGGAGCTGGAACGGCAATCTTAACATTCTTAGGTGGTTTCCATCCACAAACTCAATCATTATGGTTATCGGATATTGCACATCATCAATTAGCAATTGCTGTTGTGTTTATTATCGCGGGTCACATGTACCGAACAAACTTTGGTATTGGCCATAATATGAAAGAGATCTTAGATGCTCACCGACCTCCAGGAGGTCGATTAGGAGCAGGTCATGTGGGATTATTTGAAACAATTACAAATTCTTTACACATGCAACTAGGCTTAGCATTAGCAAGTTTAGGGGTTGCGACATCTTTAACTGCTCAACATATTTATGCATTAACTCCGTATGCATACTTATCAAAAGATTTCACAACAGAAGCAGCTTTATACACGCATCATCAATATATTGCTGGTTTCTTAATGGTTGGTGCATTCGCACACGGTGCTATCTTCTTTGTTCGTGATTACGATCCAGAATTAAATAAAAATAATGTTTTAGCAAGAATGTTAGAGCATAAAGAAGCTATTATCTCACATTTAAGCTGGGTGTCATTATTCTTAGGCTTCCATACATTAGGTTTATATATTCATAACGATACAGTAGTTGCTTTTGGTCAACCAGAAAAACAAATTTTATTTGAACCTGTGTTTGCTGAGTACATTCAAGCAGCATCTGGAAAAGCAGTTTATGAATTTAATGTTCTATTATCATCATCAACAAGTCCTGCAACTGTTGCTGGGAACCAAGTTTGGTTACCTGGTTGGTTAGATGCAATTAATAATGATAAGAATGATTTATTCTTAACAATTGGTCCTGGTGACTTCTTAGTTCATCACGCAATTGCATTAGGTTTACATGTAACTGCATTAATCCTTGTGAAGGGTGCTTTAGATGCACGTGGTTCAAAATTAATGCCAGATAAAAAAGACTTTGGTTACAGCTTCCCTTGTGATGGTCCAGGTCGTGGTGGTACATGTGATATCTCAGCATGGGATGCATTCTACCTAGCTATGTTCTGGATGTTAAACACAATTTCTTGGGTAACATTCTACTGGCATTGGAAACACATGACAATTTGGAGTGGTAACCCAGGTCAATTTAATGAGTCATCAAACTATATTATGGGTTGGTTACGAGATTACTTATGGTTAAACTCATCACCATTAATTAATGGTTACAATCCATTTGGTATGAATAACTTAGCTGTTTGGGCTTGGACATTCTTATTTGGTCACTTAATTTGGGCTACTGGATTTATGTTCTTAATTTCTTGGCGTGGTTACTGGCAAGAATTAATTGAAACATTAGTTTGGGCTCACGAACGTACACCACTTGCGAACTTAGTTCGTTGGCGTGATAAACCAGTCGCTTTATCGATTGTTCAAGCACGTTTAGTTGGTTTAGTGCATTTCGCAGTTGGTTTCATTTTAACATTCGCTGCGTTTGTTATTGCATCTACTTCTGGTAAATTTGCATAGTTCTATAAAAAAGGTTAAATAAATATTTAACCTTTTTTATAATCTTTCTAAAAACTTTATAAAAAACTTGAATTTTTTTGCCAAATTTTTTACAGTCTAAATTAGAAGAATGATTCTTTTCTAAGAATTTATCGGGATATAGCTCAGCTTGGTAGAGCACCTGCTTTGGGAGCAGGGGGTCGTAGGTTCAAATCCTACTATCCCGAGTCAAAAGATGGGTTCAATAAGAGACTCACGAATGTAGTTTTTATCAGACGACTAGGAATTTTTTTTCAAATTTATACTTTTAAATATTGTTATTTTATAGTATCCTATCCATATACAATATTATCTTCTATATTTTTTTAGTAATCAAATACTTATTAACTTAATACGAATTCAAAATGGGTTTAGATGAAAAATTTGCTCCAGTTCGAACGGCATTTTACGATAAAGTTGGAGAATTATTTGTAAAAATAGCTTCTCAGTTTGGATATCCAGAGACTACTGGTATGCCAACGATTTCTAAGGTTCTCTCGGAAGGGCAAGGAAAATTAGCAGCAATTGACAGTCTTCCGAAACGGATAACCTATTTTCCTCCAGCACAGCGCCCAGAAACTTGGTTTGAAATGATATTTGGACCAACCCCTAGAGTTGAGCCAGTCCCACGATATATATATGAAACACAAGAAGAAGGCTTTTATAATTTCTATATTGAAAATTATAACAATATTTTTTTCCTACCCGATTGGCTGTCTGAATTTATTCAAGTGAAATTGAATATATGTTTAGATATTAGTGTTCTTGAAATTCTTCGTGAAGTGATATTTATTGGGTTAGTTTTTTATTCCCAAATGGTAATTCTTCGAATTGCAATCTCTTGGCTAATTTATATTAACCCTTATACATTTCCATGGTCATATCTAACAACGGCAGTTGATTGGACAGAAGATACTCTGCAAGGAATTGTCCCTTCTATTTTTGGTGTTAATGTTACTGGAAGTATTTTTCTTGGAGCACTTGGGGTAGTAGCAGATAGTTTAAATCATTTAGTCTTTACAATGCCATTCCTTCCAAGTGAAGGAGAACCAACCAAACTCGTGATTAATAATCAAATGAAAGATGTACTTGTTTTCCATTATTTGCCAACCTTATGGTATAGACATCCAATTCCAAATGATATCCGAGAATTTTGGTTCAATGAACGACCTGATATTTTAGAATATATGAAAACAGCGTATAGTGATTTAAATTTACAATTACTCCCAGATAGTCATATAATTCACCAGCAACAAATGGTTGGTTTTAATATTTTAATGGATAACCTGCATAGTATTTTTTAAGTGTATTGAGTTATTCATAGAATTGTTAATCTGTAATTTTCATAGATTAATGATTCTATTCTAATATATTCAAGTTAATAATATTCTTTTATTATATTTATAGGCTGTTGATTATTAAGTTTAAACTATTTATACTCTTTAAAATCTCGGATATTCTAATTCATACGTTACTATAAGAATTAACTTTATGAGACAAACTTCAAACGAAGTTCAAAAAACAAATTTATGGAAATTTAAAGAGAGTTTGATCCTGGCTCAGGATGAACGCTGGCGAGATGCTTTACACATGCAAGTCGTACGAGAGTCTTTGACTCAAGTGGCGGACGGGTGAGTAACACGTAAGAATTTGCCTTTAGGAGGGGGACAACAACTGGAAACGGTTGCTAATACCCCATATGCTTTCGAGTGAAATGGATTTTTCCGCCTAGAGAGAAGCTTGCGGCTGATTAGCTTGTTGGTGAGGTAATGGCTCACCAAGGCGACGATCAGTATCTGGTTTGAGAGGACGATCAGACACACTGGAACTGAGACACGGTCCAGACTCCTACGGGAGGCAGCAGTGGGGAATTTTCCGCAATGGGCGAAAGCCTGACGGAGCAATCTCGCGTGAGGGATGACTGCCTATGGGTTGTAAACCTCTTTTTTCAGGGAGGAATAAATGACGTGTACCTGAAGAATAAGCATCGGCTAACTCCGTGCCAGCAGCCGCGGTAATACGGAGGATGCAAGTGTTATCCGGAATCACTGGGCGTAAAGCGTCTGTAGGTGGTTTAATAAGTCAACTGTTAAATCTTGAGGCTCAACTTCAAAATCGCAGTCGAAACTATTAGACTAGAGTATAGTAGGGGTAAAGGGAATTTCCAGTGGAGCGGTGAAATGCGTAGAGATTGGAAAGAACACCGATGGCGAAGGCACTTTACTGGGCTATTACTGACACTCAGAGACGAAAGCTAGGGTAGCAAATGGGATTAGATACCCCAGTAGTCCTAGCTGTAAACAATGGATACTAGATGTTGAACAGATCGACCTGTGCAGTATCAAAGCTAACGCGTTAAGTATCCCGCCTGGGAAGTATGCTCGCAAGAGTGAAACTCAAAGGAATTGACGGGGGCCCGCACAAGCGGTGGAGCATGTGGTTTAATTCGATGCAACGCGAAGAACCTTACCAGGGTTTGACATGATACGAATTTCTTTGAAAAAAGAAAGTGCCTTTTGGAACGTATACACAGGTGGTGCATGGCTGTCGTCAGCTCGTGTCGTGAGATGTTGGGTTAAGTCCCGCAACGAGCGCAACCCTCATTTTTAGTTGCCTTATAGGAACTCTAGAAAGACTGCTGGTTATAAACCGGAGGAAGGCGGGGATGACGTCAAGTCAGCATGCCCCTTACACCCTGGGCTACACACGTGCTACAATGGGTGAGACAATGAGATGCAAATCCGCGAGGACAAGCTAATCTATAAACTCATTCTAAGTTCGGATTGTAGGCTGCAACTCGCCTGCATGAAGTTGGAATCGCTAGTAATCGCTGGTCAGCTATACAGCGGTGAATTCGTTCCCGGGCCTTGTACACACCGCCCGTCACACCATGGAAGCTGGTTATACCCGAAGTCGTCACTCTAACCGTTTGGAGGAGGATGCCTAAGGTAGAATTAGTGACTAGGGTGAAGTCGTAACAAGGTAACCGTACTGGAAGGTGCGGTTGGATCACCTCCTTTTAAAAAGAAATTTTTAAATTATAAGGTCGATACATTCCTAATTAGGAATGGAAACAATTGTAGATCATATAAAATGATTTACGGGCTATTAGCTCAGTTGGTTAGAGCGCACCCCTGATAAGGGTGAGGTCTCTGGTTCAAATCCAGAATGGCCCAGCGGGGGTATAGCTCAGCTGGTAGAGCACCGCCTTTGCACGGCGGTTGTCAGCGGTTCGAATCCGCTTACCTCCACAAGAGAAAAACAATGGAATTTTTTTAAGAAACGTCTTAAATTCAAGGAATTAAGAGTTTATGGGGAATACCTTGGCATTCAGAAGCGATGAAGGACGCGTTTACCGGCGAAACGCTTCGGGGAGTTGGAAAAAAGCTATGATCCGGAGGTCTCCGAATGAGGAAACTTTTTATACTACTTATTGAATTCATAGATAAGCAAGAGCGAACCTAGGGAACTGAAACATCTTAGTACCTAGAGGAAAAGAAAGTAAAAAACGATTCCCTTAGTAGCGGCGAGCGAAACGGGAGAAGCCTAAACTTAATTCTCTGGATTAAGGGTAGTGGGACGATTGTTAATCGATTAGGACAATTAGACGAATAAGTTGGAATACTTAACCAAAGAAAGTGATAGTCTTGTAGTTGAAAATTGAAATAATCAAATCAAATCCCAAGTAGCATGGAGCACGTGAAATTCCGTGTGAATCTGCGAGGACCACCTCGTAAGGCTAAATATTACTGAATGACCGATAGTGAAACAGTACCGTGAGGGAAAGGTGAAAAGAACCCCGGGAGGGGAGTGAAAAGAACATGAAACCATAAACTTACAACCAGTAGGAGGACGACTAAATCGTCTGACTGCGTGCCTGTTGAAGAATGAGCCGGCGACTTATAGGTAGTGGCAGGTTAAGGCAGAGAATGCTGGAGCCATAGTGAAAGCGAGCCTGAATAGGGCATATGTCACTGGTTATAGACCCGAACCCGGATGATCTAACCATGGCCAGGTTGAAGCTTAGGTAATACTAAGTGGAGGACCCAACCGACTGATGTTGAAAAATCAGCGGATGAGCTGTGGTTAGGGGTGAAATGCCAATCGAATTCGGAGCTAGCTGGTTCTCCCCGAAATGCGTTTTGGCGCAGCGATAAATATTATAACTTAGGGGTAAAGCACTGTTACGTATGCGGGCTGGTAATTCGGTACCAAATCGTTGCAAACTAAGAATACTAAGTGAACAGTTTATCAGTGAGACTGTGGGGGATAAGCTCCATTGTCAAGAGGGAAACAGCCCAGAGCACCAGTTAAGGCCCCTAAATGATTGCTAAGTGATAAAGGAGGTGGGAGTGCAAAAACAATCAGGAGGTTTGCTTAGAAGCAGCAATCCTTTAAAGAGTGCGTAATAGCTCACTGATCGAGTAAACCTGCGCCGAAAATGTACGGGACTAAGTAATCTGCCGAAACTGTGCGATATAGTGAAACTATATCGGTAGGGGAGCGTTCTGTTGTAGATTGAAGTATTAGCGGAAGCGGATATGGACGAAGCAGAAGTGAGAATGTCGGCTTGAGTAACGAAAATATAGGTGAGAATCCTATACCCCGAAAACCCAAGGTTTCCTCCGGAAGGCTCGTCCGCGGAGGGTAAGTCAGGACCTAAGGCCAGGCTGAAAAGCGTAGTCGATGGACAACGGGTTAATATTCCCGTACCATTATTTATTGATAACGAGGGACGAAGGAGGCTAAGCTGGCCGGATGTTGGTTACCGGTTTAAGCGTTCGAGATGTTGAGAAACGGCGAAAACGTTTTGAGTTGAGGCGTGATGACGAGATGCTACGGCATTGAAGCAGTCTATGTCAGACTTCCAAGAAAAGCTCGCACTGTCGTAAATAAATAATGCCTGTACCATAACCGACACAGGTGGGTAGGTAGAGTATACTAAGGGGCGCGAGATAACTCTCTCTAAGGAACTCGGCAAAATGACTCCGTAACTTCGGGAGAAGGAGTGCCTTATTTATAAGGTTGCAATAACAAGATCCAAGCAACTGTTTACCAAAAACACAGGTCTCCGCTAAGTCGTAAGACGATGTATGGGGGCTGACGCCTGCCCAGTGCCAGAAGGTTAAAGAAGTTGGTTAGCATTAGCGAAGCTGATAACTGAAGCCCTGGTGAACGGCGGCCGTAACTATAACGGTCCTAAGGTAGCGAAATTCCTTGTCGGGTAAGTTCCGACCCGCACGAAAGGCGTAATGATTTGGATACTGTCTCGGAGAGGGGCTCGGTGAAATAGACTTGTCTGTGAAGATGCGGACTACCTGCACCTGGACAGAAAGACCCTATGAAGCTTTACTGTAACTTGAAATTGAAATTGGACTTTATTTGCGCAGCATAGGTGGGAGGCGTTGAGTTTATTCTTGCGGGAATTTAGGAGCCATCAGTGAGATACCACTCTGGTAATGTTAGATTTCTAACTTTGTATCATGATCTGGTCAAAGGACAGTTTCAGGCGGGCAGTTTGACTGGGGCGGTCGCCTCCCAAATGGTAACGGAGGCGTACAAAGGTTTCCTCTGAACGTGTAGAAATCGTATCTAGAGTGTAAAGGCATAAGGAAGCTTGACTGTGAGACCTACAAGTCGAGCAGGGACGAAAGTCGGTCTTAGTGATCTGACGGTGCTGAGTGGAAAGGCCGTCACTCAACGGATAAAAGTTACTCTAGGGATAACAGGCTGATCTCCCCCAAGAGTTCACATCGACGGGGAGGTTTGGCACCTCGATGTCGGCTCATCGCATCCTGGGGCGGTAGTACGTCCCAAGGGTTGGGCTGTTCGCCCATGAAAGCGGTACGCGAGCTGGGTTCAGAACGTCGTGAGACAGTTCGGTCCATATCCGGTGTAGGCGTTAGAATATTGAGAGGAGCCTTCTTTAGTACGAGAGGACCGAGAAGGACATACCTCTGGTGTACCAGTTATCGTGCCAACGGTAAACGCTGGGTAGCTATGTATGGAGTGGATAACCGCTGAAAGCATCTAAGTGGGAAGCCCACCTCAAGATAAGTATTCTCATCACGTAAGTGAGTAAGGTCACGGTAAGACTAACCGTTTAATAGGCATCAAGTATAAATGTAGTAATATATGAGCTGAGATGTGCTAACAGACCGAGGACTTGAATTTTAAATAAACTTATAGTTACTAATTAATTTAGTAACTATTTTTGCTTTGGTGTTTTTAGTGTATTCAGCGGAACCACACTGATCCATCTCGAACTCAGTAGTGAAACGTTATAAATCGACGAAAATACTTGGGGGGGGACCTCCTGGGAAGATAGTTCAATGCCAAAGTTTTAATTGTCCAAGAATTGTGTGAATAGAAATGAGTTTTAAACCATCTAGATTATAAGTATCTTAGAAGGTTTCGACTCCCTTAATGTGTCTTATAGTGCTTTTTATCACGAGTTAGCTACTTTTTTATTGTTTTCTTTTTAAATCATTGGAGTTTGTCTTTAGTCGGTTTTTAGGATGTTTCTAAGTATGTCTCTGACCATGATACGGGATTCCTGGCTAGAATTTGACGATGGTCAATACTGATCTACTTCGGTTTCAAAGCTTTTTAACTGAATTAAGATTACTCGAATCCACTTAACTTTTGATTAATCCTTGGCCTTCGAGAAGGAGTGTAGAGCACTGTTAGTGGTTATTCAAAGAAAGAATGGAACATATATCAAAAATAGTTTGTAAGGTCAAAATTAGGCGATTTTAGGTGCTTTCGGAATGATTTGGTTTGCTAGGTTTCGCTTTAGATTCTCTAGAAGAAACAAATACGGACTCCAAAACGGTTAACGAAGCGTAGCTAAAAATACATACAGGGAAACTAAGGAGTTGTGAAACAGTTCCTGGGACTTCTAAATTTGAAGTCCAAGGAACTAAATAATACAATAAGAAAAGCAGAGCTTAAATGATCTCAGCTTTCTTTAATAAATTTGAAACAGTCTCCGTTGGTTGAGCACCATAACTTAACCATTGTTTAATTTTTGGAATATCAAACTTACATTCTTTTGAAATTGGATTGTAGAAACCTACTTCTTCTACTGGTCGACCATCACGTCGAGTACTACTTTCCATAATAACTAATCGGTATGATGGAGCGCGTTTTCGGCCAATTCGTTTTAATCTTAATTTTAACATAGTAATAAATAGATAATATATAATAATTTACTTTGTTATCGTCTAGAATAGTACTCAACTACAAGCAATTCATTAAGTTGTAATTGGACATCATCACGATCACAATAATCTAAAACAGTTGCTTCTAGTTTTGCATCATTGAATTCTAAATTACTTGGAATTCCATTGCGTTGATTTACTTTTACGTTATTAGTAACCAAATTTTTAGACGTACTTCTGTCTTTGACACTAATTACATCGTTTAATCGACATTGGAAACTCGGAATACTAATTACTTTGTTATTCACTGTAATATGACCGTGGTTTACTAATTGACGAGCTTGAGCAATACTTTTTCCGAATCCTAATGTGAAACAAAGAGTATCTAATCTCATCTCTAACAGTTGAAGTAAAATTAAACCTGTTACACCCTTTCTTCGACGTGCTTCTTTAACATATCGGAATAATTGTTTTTCTGTTAATCCGTAGTTATATTTTAGTTTTTGCTTTTCTGTTAACCGAATACCATATTCAGTTGCTTTTTGTCCTTTATTATCAGAAGCTCTAGGTTTTCCAGGAGGTTGTTCTTTAATAGATGTTTTTGTTGTTAAACCTGGTAGTACAACCGCTTTTCCTAAACGTCTAATAATTCGTAATCTTGGTCCGCGATAACGTGACATAAATGAATTATAATTATAAGTAATCTTTTATAAATCCTGAAATCAATTTGAATCAATAAGGGCGAGTGACCGGACTTGAACCGGCGAATGGCGGAATCACAACCCGCTGCCTTAACCACTTGGCCACACCCGCCATATTGTCTTGACTAATATTCTACCAGTTTTTATAATTTGATGTCTAGTAAATATAATAAAAACTTATGACCCAAATTAAAAATTTTTTTCTTAATAATGAACACTATACGACGCAAGACGAGATTAATCTTTACGATTTAATAACATATTTTGACTATAATGAGAGCCTTTTAGTTTTGGAATATAATCGCGTCATTTTTGATAAAAGTCATTGGAAAACAACATTTGTTCAAGATTTAGACGAAATTGAGATTGTTACAATTGTAGGAGGTGGGTAATTTTAGAAAATCAATAGAATTACCCATTCTGAAATATGGAAGGAATTCTGAGTCGATCAAATTGCGTGCTCTTTTCATACCATAAATTTGCCTAGTTCCTACAAAGTTAATTTAACTTTGTTGATTTTGTATGTTGGTTTCAAAATTTTGAATTACTTTTGACTATTCTCTAATTAATTCATTAGAAATTTTTTTCATAAAGATTAAAATAGCCTGTCAATTCATTTTTAAACCTACTGTTAATTAGCTTTTGTAAATACTAAACCATTTGTTTCACCATATCGCTCCATAAATCGAATAAAACGATCCCAAGCTTCTGGGCTTTTCATAATATAAATGGATTCAATCGCTTCTGGTTTTCCATTAATAAATTTTGCATTCACATTTCTTGTTTCTAAAACACCTTCCTCATCAATTAAATACATTCCAGTAATCTCACCTTCTTTTGTTGTTCGTTTATCCAAAATATTTGGATTTTTAAATACAAACGTTGCAGTTCCAGTACTTCCATCTCTTGATCGTGTTAATCGAACATCTGGGAGTACTTTTTCACTTAGACCACGTATAAATTGAATTTTAGCTTCCATTTTTTAACCTATGTCAATATCACTTGTTTGTCATAATGAATATATATTTAATTATGCAGTTTCATAAACATAAAAACAACCTTTTGTAACTATTACAATCTTCAATTTTCTTTTCAAACTGGGATGGCAGGATTCGAACCTACGAATGGCGGAGTCAAAGTCCGCAGCCTTACCACTTGGCGACACCCCAAATATTTCTCAAAATTTTCCAAGTCTAAAACTATTAAATTGGGCAAGAAGGGATTCGAACCCCTGACACCGTAGGTCGTAACCACGTGCTCTAGTCCACTGAGCTACAAGCCCAAAATATACTTTCAATTAAAAATTATACTACATTAGTAGCTATTAAGTAAAGTAAAAAAATGAAGAGAATCACATTTTAAGCTTGCATAAGTTGTACTTATTCCATTAGAGTAGAAATTCAAAGATTTTTTATAAACAATATTAGTAGATTCGATAATAACTTATGGCTAAAAAAATTTTATATCAAGATAATGCAAGACGTGCTTTAGAACGAGGAATGGAAATAATGGTTGAAGCAGTTTCTGTAACATTAGGACCCAAAGGTCGAAATGTTGTATTAGAAAAAGCTTATGGATCACCGCAAATTGTAAATGATGGTGTAACAATTGCCAAAGAAATTAATTTAACAGATCACATTGAAAATACAGGTGTTTCTTTAATTCGCCAAGCTGCATCAAAAACAAATGATGTTGCAGGTGATGGAACAACAACTGCAACAGTTTTAGCTTATGCAATGGTAAAAGAGGGATTAAAAAATGTAGCTGCAGGAGCAAATCCAATTGCAATTAAACTTGGAATGGAAAAAGCAACTCAATATCTTGTTACACAAATTAATGAATTTGCTCAACCCGTTGAAGATATTCAATCGATTCAACACGTTGCTTCAATTTCAGCTGGAAATGATGAAGTAATTGGTTCATTAATCGCCGATGCGTTAGCAAAAGTTGGAAAAGAAGGAATTATATCGCTAGAAGAAGGTAAAGGAATTACTACTGAACTTGAGATTACAGAAGGAATGAAATTAGAAAAAGGGTTTATTTCTCCTTATTTCATTACAAATACAGATAAAATGGAAGTCTCGTACGATAACCCATATATCTTATTAACTGATAAACGAATTACACTAGTTCAACAAGATTTATTACCCATTTTAGAACAAATTACAAAAACGAAACGTCCACTTCTTATTATTGCCGAAGATGTTGAAAAAGAAGCATTAGCAACATTAATTTTAAATAAGTTACGTGGTATTGTAAACGTTGTAGCAATTCGAGCACCTGGATTTGGTGAATTACGTAAACAAATGTTAGCGGATATTGCTATTTTAACTGGTGGTACAGTTATTACTCAAGATGCCGGATTAAGTTTGGACAACATTCAACTTGATTTATTAGGACAAGCTCGTAGAGTAATTGTTACTAAAGAAGGAACAACGATTGTAGCTTCAGGTCAAACATTAGAAGAAATTAAAATCCGTTGTGAGCAATTACGAAAACAAGCTAACGTAGCTGATACTGCCTATGAAAAAGAGAAATTACAAGATAGAATTGCAAAATTATCAGGTGGTATTGCAGTCATTAAAGTTGGAGCCGTGACTGAAACTGAAATGAAAGATAAAAAATTGCGTTTAGAAGATGCTATTAATGCAACTAGAGCAGCTGTAGAAGAAGGAATTGTTCCAGGAGGTGGGGCAACATTAACACACTTATCTGAAAATCTTGTTAGTTGGGCAAAAACAAATTTAAAAGAAGATGAACTTATTGGAGCAATTATTATTTCTCGAGCAATTTTAGCTCCATTACGTCGAATTGCAGAAAATGCAGGTATTAATGGTCCAGTAGTTCTTGAAAAAGTTCAAGAACAAGAGTTTGAAGTTGGTTATAATGCCGCCGAAAATACTTTTGGAAATATGTATGAAGAAGGCGTTGTTGATCCTGCTAAAGTAACACGTTCTGGTTTACAAAATGCAACTTCAATTGCGAGTATGATTCTAACAACTGAATGTATCATTGTTGATGATGTTGTGACTCCAAGTGATTCTTAATAATCATTAAAATTGTTTAAAAAACAGAGTTCATTTTAATAAATAAATAGTAATATTTGTATATACTGTTAGAAATAAGAATCGAATAAAATTTTATTCGATTCTTATTGTTAGTAAGCTAATCCTAAACTACGAGTTGTTTCTGCTCCTAAATATACTCGAACACTCAAGAAATCTGTTGGACAGGCTGTTTCACATC